TACTTATAAAATTATCTTTAAGTTATAATTGAGTCACACATAAATACTATTACATAAATTTTTATTATTATTATTATTAATATAGATTTATTTATATATTATATTATATATTATATATTTATTAATTTATTATTATTATTTAGCCCCGGGCCCCCCGGGCCCGGGACCCCGCTAGGAGTTATTTATTATTATTATTATTAAAATTTATACCTTTGATACTTATTATATATTTAATATTTACTTCTTATGAAAGCTTTATAATTAATATTATTTATTATTAATCTAATTTATATTTCATTTCTTTAATATATTTAAATATTATTTATATCTTTATTAAAATACTTATTTTATTATAATTAATTATAGTCCTAATTATATTATATTATATTATTTTATTTATAGAAATACCATTAGAAGATTATATATATATTTATTAGTCTAATCACTCCTTATTATATAATTAGCCCCGGGGCCGTACGGCCCCGGGACCCCGAAAGGAGTATGATAATTATTTAATTTATTATATATTAATAGTATGAGTATATATTATTATATCTTTAATTCTTGAATATTATTTATATTTTTATTATATAAAGGTTAAGTATTTTTATACTATATATTTATTATTCATACTTTACTTATTATATAAACACAATATATATATATCATATATTTATTAATTATATAAAATGATATAGATTTATTATTTTAAAGAATATTTATTATATTAGAATTATATAGATAATATCAATATATATTATATGTATTATAAATATTATAGAGTCATATAAAATGAATATCAATATCTAATAATAATATTATTATTATGTATATATTTTATCATTAATTTATTATTTTAAAGGAGTATTTATTATGATAGAATATTTATTATTAAAAGTATATATTATATATTATTATATATTAAAAGATAAAAGATAAATAGTATATAGATTTTTTATTCTCTTATTTATTTACTTTATTTTACTTATTATTCTTATTATATATATATATTATTTAACCTATTTATTATTCTTATTATATATATATTATTTAACCTACTTACTCACTATTTTATTAATTAGCCCCGGGGCCGAACGGCCCCGGGACCCCGGAAGGAGTATTCATGATTATTATTTATTTATTATTTATTTATTATTAATTATTATATATGATTCTTTATTTATTATATATTAATAGAAGTATACTATATATTTTATAATAAGAAGGTAAATATAAAATTATAAATAAGAAGAAGTTATAAATTAAAGTTTTATATTAAAAAGGTAGATGTTATTATTATTATTAAGAAGGCAGTTGTTCTGATTTAAAGTATTATAAATATATAGAAAAGAAGTATTCTGAATTAAAATATTATAAAATTAATATACTTATAATAAGACTTTAATAATTAATATTATATATATTAGTCATTAGATAATATATAATACCACTAATTAAGTTAATTTAATTTAATTTAATTTAATATAACATTATTCATTATTATATTAATACACATAAGGTAATATAATATTATTTTATTATTATATTAATCCTAATATAATATACCCTATATATTATTTATATTTAAGAATATTATATATATATCAAAATTATATATTTATTTATAAATACATAAGATATTATTAATTATATATTATTTATATACTTTTTATTATATTATTATTTATATTACTAATTCATATATATATATTTATTTATTATATAATCCTTAAAATAGATTATATATTTCTATTATACTTCTTTGGTAAGTTATACTTTATTAATATATTATTATTTTATAATAAAAATTAATGTTTTTATATATTATTTATTATATTCATTTATTACATATAAATATATAATACCTAATATCTAATACCTAATTATATTTATTTAAGTTTATTAATATTTTATTTAATCTTATTAATATTTTATTTTATCTTATTAATATTTTTATTAATCTTATTAATGATTATATTTATTATTATATCATAATAAAAGTATCTATATTATCTTTATATTATATATTATATATATTAGTTTTTATTATATTTTTTATGATTATTATTATATTATTAGCAAGGATAAAGAGACTCGAACTCCTAATGATTGATTTGAAATCAACTGTTTTACCATTAAACTATATCCTTATTATTTATTTATATTATATTATATCAATAAATATTCTTAATATATAAAGTTATTACTTATTTATATTTATATATATATTTATTACTTATTTATATTTATATTTATTTATTATTCCTTATAAGATTTATTTATATTATTATAAAGTATATAAGTTGGGTTTATTATATATTATAAAGATAGTATATTTATTATATAATTATTATAAGAGCTATGAAGTACATCCCTAGGATGGTTATTATTTATTATGTATTATATTATATTATATTATAAAATATTATTATAAAAATATATTATTATATATATTTTATATAAAAACATACCTTATTTATTATAAAAGTATACATATATTATATTAATCCTTATTAAAGTATTTTATTATTATTACAATTTTATATATATTTAGATAAATATTTAATAAATACCTTATTAATAAAAAATATATCATAATAAAGTATATTAAAGATATTATAGTAATAAATAAATATTAAATATCATATTAATCTTATTATTATATTATTATAACTTATTATTAAATTAATAAAATATTATATACATAAGTATTATTATAAATTATTATATTAGTATTGTTTTAATTATTATTTACATAAGTATTTATATTGTTTTAATTATTATATTTAATGTATATATATTATACATATTATATATATATTATGTATTTATTATATAATTATTATTATTAAGTATTATAAAGAGTTAAATAAAGATATTATATATAAAAAGTAGTAAGATATATATTATTTATATTAACAATATATTAATTAATTAATTAATTAATTAAAGAAGAATTAATATTATTAAAGATAACAATATATATATATTTATTATTATAAATGGAAGAATATTTAAGATATTTATAAGCCCACCGCAGGTTCCCCTACGGTAACTGTATTTCAACTTCGCATTAATTCATATTATTTCGGATATAAATATAATAATAATAAATAATCATTAAATATTTATTAAATTATATTATATAATAGGATAATAAGATGTTTCAACGCGTGATGAGTGATTAGTGCGAAACAGTTAGAATATTCACCGTAACATACTAATTTACGTATTACTAGCAATTCTTTTTTCATATAATCGAATTTCAGATTATAATTCATATTAATATATAATATATAAATATATTAAAAGTTAAAATGTTTTATATTATTAATTAAATATATTATTAGATATATTTTATATAATTTTATTATCATTTTATTATAGCACGTCTATTACCCATATTATAAGGATCATTATGATTTGTCTTAATTCCTTTCTTTATATTAATAAATAATATAAAAATTATATATAATTAAGATTATATATATGGAGTTTTGTTCGTTTATGAACTTAATCTAAAACTTTGCAGCACGAACTAAAGACAACAATGTAACGCCTGTAATATAATAATTAAATTAATTATTATAATATTCAAAATATGGTAAGATTAGTCGTGGATTATCGAATTAAATAACATGCTCCACTGCTTAAGTCTGTAACCGTCTATTGTTTTGAGTTTCATTATTGCTAACGTACTCTTCAGGTGGAATACTTACATTTTCATTTATTATTAATCTAATTTTTAGATTTATAATTGTATTCATAGTTTACTACTAGAACTACACGGGTATCGAATCCGTTTCGCTACTCTAGTTTTAATCCCTCAATGTCAGTTAATAGTTAATTAATATTTTCACATATATTAGTCTTATAATTATTATTATTATTTCATCTTTACTATTATAATTCTTTAATTAAATCTATTAACTCTAAATTATTAAATAATTCATCCTACGGATCCTTTAAACCATTGTGATTAACGCTCGCCCTCTTTGTGTTACCGCGACTGCTGGCACAAATATTTGTCAGGACTATTAAAATATACAATAAAACATATAAATATAATATTATTTTTACATATTATTATATTAATTATATCTTTATATATCTATATATATTATATATAGTAATTAATATCATTATTTTAATTATTTATGGATTTTATTTTTAATCAATTTATATATATTATTATTATAATCTTTATAATAAAATTTTATAATTATTTATATATCATCCTAATAAGTAACTGGATCAATCTTTCGATCATTGTCCAATATTCCTCACTGCTGTATCATATAGATATTGACTATATTTCAGAGTCAACGTGATCGTTCTAACTTTCATTATCGATTATGGATCGTTGGCTAGGTTCACTTTTATTAAACCTACTACCTAAACCATTATTGGCTTGACTATAGATAAATATTAATATTATTAATATTCTTTTATATTATTATATATATTTTATATATTTTATTATTAAGTATTTAGCTTAATCTATAGTTCATTAATTCCGAATAAATTACTCACGTTTACACCACATATTTATTATCTTATTAATAATAAACGTATGATTCGCATGTGTCATGTCCTTATTTAGCGCTTAATCTGAACCAACATCATATTCTTATTTATTTTATTTATCCTTATTATATAATATTAAATATATATATATATATATTATATATACATATTATTATAATTATTATATAAAATTATTATTATTTATTACTTATAACAATATACCTTTAAAATATTATTATTATATCTATACTTCTTTAACATATAAATATATTTATTTACTTAATCCTTAATTATTTATTACATTATATTATTAATTATTGATATTATTTTATTGAGGTAAATATAATATATTATAATACTAAATTATATTCACTTCTCTAGATATACGGGCCTCCTAGGCCCGTAACTATATTATATAATATACTTTACTTTTTATATTTTTTATACTTTAACTTATTATATTTTATATATTTTTACTTATTATATTTTATATACTTTTACTTATTATATTTATATAATATACTTTAACCAGACTCCTTCGGCGTCCGCCCCCCCCCGCGGGGGCGGGCCGGACTTTATTATTATAATTTATATATATAACATTATTATTATTTTTTATATAAATAAGATAATTTATAAGTATTTATTTATTATTAAATAGAAATATTTTTATCAATATATTTAATTAATTATTAATAACCTTACTTTAATCTCCTAAGGTATCCGCCCGCGGAGCGGGCGGAACTTTATTTAATTAAATTATTATATATATGATATTATATATATATTTTCATATAATGAAAGAAATTATACATTTTATATTATAATGTTTATTTAATATTTAGTAAGATAGAAGTATATATTATTGTTATTTATATAATCTGATCTAATATATTATATTTTTATATATTTATATAATATACTATTTAAAAATTATTGTTATATTTTATTAGCCCCGGGCCCGGGGGGCCCGGGACCCCGCTAGGAGTAATTATATAACATTATTATTATTTTATATAAAGTCTAATAAGTATTTATTATTATTTTATTAACTTTTTAAGAAATGTATTTAATTAATGATTAATAATCTTATTTTAATATTTATTTAATTATATTATTATATATAGTCTGGTCGCCGGATGCCGAAGGAGTCTAGAATATTAATATTATCTTTTAAGATATATATTATATTTATATTATATTATAATTTGTATATGTATATGTATATAGGGGCCCCATTATATTTTTATATATATTCATATCTTAAGGGGCCCAGATATTATTCACTTATTATTTATTACCTTATTCATATTATTATATATATTTTATATAACTCAATTATATTATTATAAAAAAAAAGTCCTAATTATATAAGAATATTAACTTATTATTATTTATATTATTTATTTATATTTAACACCACTAGGAACATAAATTATTTTATCATTATTTATTAATATAAAGAAAGGAGTATTACATTATATATTTTATCTTAATTTATTATATTTATTATTATAATCTTTATATAATATTATTATTATTATTATTTTATTAATCATATTTTATTTTATTATTAATAAGTCCGGCCCGCCCCCGGGGGGGCCGGACGCCGAAGGAATATATTCTAATTATATTTATTTATTATAAAAAGGGAAATAACATTATATTCATTTAGAATTATTAGGATTTATTATATATTTTTATTATTATATTAGTCTGTATAAGTCTAATAATATTATTATATATTATTTAAAGAGAGTATTATTATATTATATTATATTATTATATATATATAATTTTTATATATTATCTTATATTATATTGAGATAATATTTATATTTATATTATTTATATTTATATTATTTATATTTATATAGGGGCCCCATTATATTTGTATATAATTCTTATATTTTAAGGGGCCCAGATATTATTCATTTCTTATTTATTATCTTATTCATTTATTATTTATTATCTTATTCATTTATTATTTATTATATATATTATTAATTATCTTATTCATATTACTTAATTATAAAATTACTTAATTAAATTTTATATATATATTATTTATAACATATTATAACATAGTATTTATATTTTACATTGATATATTTATATAAAATATTTTATCTTAATAGGAGTATTTAAATATTATTATTATTTATTATTATTAAAAGGTTATATTTATTATATTATTATAATTATTAAAGTTATATAAGAATGAATCTTAATTATACTCCTTCCCGGATTCCTATATTTTATTAAATTAAAAGATATTATATTAAAGAGAATAAAATTAATATATATTTATTGTATTTTATTTATATATTCATAATAATATATGATTATATTTTATTTATTATTATATATATATAGAATTATATTGATAAAAATAGTATATTATATTATATTAAATTATATTATATTCTAATGCGGGACAAACCCAGCTAAGATTAGCTGGGTTTGTCCCGCTTAACTTAACCTAACTTTACCTTACTTAACCTAACTTTACTTACTTTACTTTACTTTATTTTAATAAATTACTTTAATAAACTTACTTATTTAATTTACTTACTTAACTAAACTTTACTTACTTAATTAAACTATACTTATTTAATTAAATTATACTTACTTAATGAAACTATACTTTATTTATTAAACTTTATTTATTTTACTTAATAAGATTTTATTCTACTTTTTATTTATCAGACTTAATTTAGAATATAAAAATATATTATCCCTTCTTTAAAATTATTATTATTTTTTAAGTATTTATATTATTCATAAACTAGAATATTATTATATAAAAAAAGTATATATATTATAGATATTAACTTTTCATTTATAATGTATATTATTATATTAATAAATATGAAGAATATATTATATTTTATCATTTTTATAATAATTATTATTATTATATTAATTTAATTAATAATATTTTATTTAAGATATATATTTATTATATTTTTGTAATTTAAATATATAAGTAATAAATATTTATAGGGGGAGGGGGCGGGTGATTAGAAACCAAACTAAACAATAAATTAAAGAACGTAAATGGAAGTAATTGATATAAAATAACTAATAAGTACTATAATAATAAAATAAATTGAATAAATATAATTAAAGGATAAACAATATAATAAATTGAATAAATATAAACTTTAAAAATAAAAACTAAATGAATAAAATAATAAGATTAAAACAAGAAAGTATCCGGGTCCCTGTTAAAATTATTATTGAAAATAATAATGGGGACCCCCCCGAAGGAAGAAAGAATTGAAATAATATATAAATAATTTAAAATATTAAATTATTAATATAAATAAAAAAAAAAAGAAATAAGAAATATAATAAATATTAATAAAAATACAAAAGAATCTAATAAATAAATAAAGAATATATAATATAAATATATATTATAAATATAAATAATCTAATATTAGTTTAAGAATATATTAAATAATATATGATAAATATAAAGAAAATTATAATTATATAAGGATTAATAATAAGTTTCTAAGTATATAGATAATAAATATTTAATTATAATAAAGGGGATTAAGAGATATTATTAAATATATATAGAATTTATATATAAATAAATATAAGACTAGGTTATAATCATTATTAGGTACATCGTCTCGTACCGTCCAATTGGACGGTACGATACGATTATTACGAGTCTCACATGAAAGATATTAAAAGTCCGGCCCGCGGGGGGGGCGGACGCCGAAGGAGTATTATAAAAAAAAATATAATTTAAATATTAAAATGAAATAATATTTATATTAAATTAATAAAATATAATCATATATAAAATATATATAAAGTTTATTAGAAATAAGTAAATATATATAAAAGTTTATTATAAATTAATAAATATATATAAAAAGTCAGATATAAATAAATTAGGAGAAAATATAAATTTTAATAATAAAGAAAAGTAATCTAATTATTATTTTCATATGATATATGATAATTAATATGAGGATGTTAGACTTAATTATATAAAAATATAATTCCAAATAAATAATCTATAAGTATATATACATATATATATTATATGTATTTAATTATTACTCCTAGCGGGGCTAAAAAAGAATATAAATTATAATAAAAATATATTAAAAGTTTGATTTGATATAGATAAATATATATCTTTAAAATAGTTAAGTTAAGTTAAGTTAAGTTAAATTAAATTAAGTTAAGTTTAATTTGTAAGTATAATTACTATTTACTACATCGTCACGTACCGTCCAATTGGACGGTACGTGACGATTATAACTTGCTTTACATAAAAGAATATTAAAAGTATTATTTACAAAAATATACATATTTAATTAATATAAAGGATAGGAGAATAGAATAGAATATAATCTAATTTTATCTAATCATATATAGTCCGCCCCCCCCGGGGGGGCGGACGCCGGAGGAGAATATTATAAAAAAGTTAGGTATAAATAAATTATGAAAAAGGTAATATTAATAATATTCCTAATGGAGTTAAATAAAAGTCATCTAATAATAATAAAAATTATATTAAATATAATCATCTATATAGTATAAATATACATAATATATATATATATTAATTATAATAAAAATAAATAAAGAAGAATTATTTAATTCTTTAATAAGTTAATAATAATTAATAATAATAGATTATAAAATATGAATAAATAAGTATATATTTTTTAAAGAGTTTAGTTTAGTTTAGTTTAGTTTGTAAGTATAATTACTATTAATAACATCGTCTCGCACCGTCCAATAGGACGGTACGAGACGATTATAACTTGTTTACATAAAGAATATAAGGAGTCCTAAAGAAGTATTAATTATAAAAATGTTAATATTTAATTAATATCTATATCAGATTAATAATAAGTATATATATAATATTATAACTCCTAGCGGGGTCCCGGGCCCGGGGGGCCCGGGGCTCCTAGCGGGGCTATATATAATATTGAAAGAGTTATTATTATAAACTAGGTATATTATTATTGTAATGTTTTAATAAGAATAAAATAAAATAATAAAAATTATTCTTAATATAAAGTCTTATAGTTAATAAAATAAATATAATTGAATTATTAATTATAAGATTTATTAATATTTATATATATTTAATCTTATAATATTAATATAAAGGAGAATAAAAATCATTAATAGTCCGGCCCGCCCCCGGGGGGCGGACGCCGAAGGAGTATAGATTAATAATATAGTATATTATAGTATAGTATAGTATAGTATAATATTATATAATAAATTACTTCATTATTATTCTTAAAATTATAATATATTTAAAATTATCTTATACATTATAAAAATAAGTAAGATTATCAATATATTTAAAATAAATAATAAAAAGGATAAATTATATTTACAATTATATATAAAATTATATAATATCTATTAGATTTATAATAAAAGATTTAATAATTATTATATATATATATATTTTTAATTTAGCTCTGAAGGAGTTAAATAAATTTAGTATAAAATAATATTTTAGAATATTATTAAGTATATATTAATATCTTAATAAATAATATTATAATTACCATTTATAGTATATTATTATTAATTTAATATTAAGATAATAATAATAATTTAAAAGGATTAATAATTTATATATTTTTGATATTTTTATATTTTGAAATATATAAGTAGTAGGGGGAGGGGGCGGGTGATTAATAACAAGAATAAACAATATATTAAAGAACGTAAATAGAATTAATTGAATATAAATAACTAATAAATAAATTATAAAGAAAATTAATAATAAATATAAAATGTATATATTAGAATAAAAAGAAGTATATAATATATAATAAAGAAATAAACTATAAAGGAGATTTATAAAGATAAATAATAAGTTAATATAAAGAATAAATAAAGATAAGAAATGAATAAAATAATAAGATAAGAACAAGAAGATATCCGGGTCCCTGACATAATTATTATTGAAAATAATAATGGGGACCCCCCCGTAGGAAGAAATAAAATATATAAAATATAATAATATTAATAAATAAAATAAATAAATAATATAAAATATATATATAATAATAGAATATATAGAATATATATAATATAATATATAAAGAAAAGAGTATTAAAGATATAAATCTTAATGTTATATTATAAGTTTTAATATAATAATAATTTATAATCTTATAAATAAATAATATAAAATAATAAAGGTATAATATACACTTTAGAATACTATATATCATTTAAATATATATAAATTAAATTTATAAATAATGTATATATATATTAATATCCTTATTTTTAGTATAGAAATTATTAATATTATTTTATAAGTTAATATTAACTAGTTAATAATAATCTATTTGTTTAAGATTAATTAATTAATTAATTAATTAAATTATAATAAAATATAATGAGTATATTTAAGTAATTAATTATATTGTAAGACTTTATATCCATATAAGTAATATAGTTTATCTTCTTCTAAGATTATATAAAATATTAAGGAAATATATATATAATATATATAATAAATTAATTTCTTGATATTAAAATTAAATATATAATTTCTCCTAGCGGGGTCCCGGGCCCCCCGGGCCCGGGGCTAATAAAATATTAAATAAAATAAATTATATTAATAGTCTGGTCGGAAATTATTAAATAACTATAAGGATGGTTGACTGAGTGGTTTAAAGTGTGATATTTGAGCTATCATTAGTCTTTATTGGCTACGTGGGTTCAAATCCTACATCATCCGTATATAAAAATAAATATCTAAATTATTAATCTATTTATCTTTATGATATAAAAATTATTATAAATAAAATTATATTAAACCCGCGGGACGAACCCAGCTTAGCTGGGTTCGTGCCCGCGGGGAATATATATAATATGATAAAATATAATATAATATAAGATTATATTAATATGTATAGACTAATAATAAATATATATCTATATTATTTCTTCTAAGATTATTATTATATATAAATATATAAAATATAATTACTTAACATTTTTTTTTATAAATAATAAAATATTAAATACTTATTAATTAATTAATTTAATTCATATAAAAGATTATTTTCTTATCTTTTCAATAATATCTTTTTAATATACTCCTCCGGCGTCCGGCCCCCCCCGGGGGGGCGGGCCCGACTTTTATTAATATATAATCAATTCATAAATTATCATAACTAATATAAATAAAATATAAGATTTAATTTAATTCATATAAAATAAAGATAATTTATATAATATAATATAATTATATAATAATATAATATATACTTAATTAATTAGTATTATCTTATTATAAAGAATATATAATTAATATCTCTTTATGTATATATATATAAAATAATATATATAAAGTATATATATTTCTTACAGGAGTAAATAATAATACTTCTTCTTATTAGGATATAAATATAACGACTATAAATATTAATATAAATATAAATATAATGACTATAAATATTAATATAAATATAAATATTAATATAAATATAACGATTATAAATATTAAATAAAGATTATATATATAATAGTATTTTCCTTATAGGATTAAATATATTATAATTAATAACTCTTAATATAATATGATTATAAATTAGATTCTGACTTAATAATAAATAATACCTTACAGGGTTAAATAAATATTAATTAATTAATCTTTTAATAACTCCTTGCGGGGTCCCGGGCCCGGGGGGCCCGGGGCTATATAATATAATATAATAAATATTATTAATATTATTAATATAATGAATAAAAAGTATTATAATAATCTAAATATTATTAATATAAAGTATTATAATAATAAATATAAGTATAATTTAATATTATATATAAATAAATAAACATATTAATATATATAAAGGTAATATATTATAAACTACAATAAATATCTAATATATTATAATAAGAATATAATATAATAAAGATGCATATTATATATATATAATGAATAATTATATAAATATAATAGATAAAAAATATAAATAATAAATAATGAAATTAAAATTATTAAAAATAATTAATAAAGATAATTTAAATAATAAAAAATTAATATTAAAGAATATTTTATTAGAAATAAATATTAAAAGAATAAATAATATAAAAACAATATTTAATAATAATAATATAGATATTAATAATAAAAATAATAAATTACAACATTTAAATAATATAAATACTTGAAATCTACAAATTTATAATTATAATAAAAATATAGAGATTAATAATACTATAAATGATAAATTAATTACTAAATTATTATATAAAATAATAACATTAAGATTAAATAATAATAAAACAAATAAAATTATTATTAGTAAACCTATTAATCAACATAGTTTAAATAAATTAAATATTAAATTCTATTATTATATAAATAATAATAATAATAATGATATAAATAATAATAATAATTATTATATAACTATAATTAATAAATTAATAAATATTATAAATAACAATATAAATAATAGTTTAAGTAATATTTTAAGTTATTATTATAATAAAAGAGTAACAATTGAACCTATTAAATTATCATATATTTATATAAATAGTGATATTTTTAGTAAATATATTAGTTTAAATGATATAGATAAATATAATAATGGTATTATAACAAATTATCAACGTATATTAAATAATATTATACCTAAATTAAATGATCATAATATTTCTATAAATTATATTAATAATATAAATAATATTAATAATATTAAATATAATAATATTATTACACCTTATGGAATTAATAATAATATAAATAAATTATATAATAATATAAATATTGATAATATTCCTATAGACATTTTAATATTTAAATATTTAGTAGGTTGATCTATTAAATTAAAAGGTAGATTAAGTAATAATATTGGTAGAACTAGTACTCTTATTTTATTAAATGGTACTTTTAATAATAAAAAATATTTATGAAGTAATATTAATAATAATTATAAATTAAATTATATCTCTTCTAATCATAATTTATATAATAATTCTAATATTAATAAAAATGGGAAATATAATATTAAAGTTAAATTAAACTTTATCTAATATACAATATATATATACACCTAATAATATTTATATATATTATTATATATATAATACTACTAATTAAATACCTGATACCATTATTATACTATATAAAATATATATATTATATATTTATATATTATATTTATAAATCAGATTATAATAATATTCTTCTCCTTTAATTATTATTACTCTATATTTAGAATATATTTATAGAAAATAGTTAGATTTTATTTAGATATAATACTTAAAGTTAATAATATTTAATAACTTCTTCAGGGGCTAATAGCATCTTATTATATTTTATATTCATATTTATGAAAAATTAATAAAATATATATCCCCCGCGGGCACGAACCCAGCTAAGCTGGGTTCGTCCCGCGGGTTATTTATTTATTATATATTTATATATTAATACTTTTTACAAAGTTAAATAATATATTCTTATTAAGATTATATAACATTATATATCCACCGAGTATTATATTATATTATATTTATTTTATTATAGATTATTATATTAATAATGGATATATTTATTAATTAATACTACTAATAGGTATTATTATATTTAATAATATTTTATATGTTATTATATTAGTTTATTTATTTATATATATATATTTATATATATTTATAGATTATTATTAGAAAGTAGAAGTATATATTATTTATATATATTATAAGTTTATATAGCCTCGGAAGGAGTTATAATATTATTGATTATATTTATATTTATATTATTTATAAAACATTTATATATTCCCCGCGGGCACGAACCCAGCTTAGCTGGGTTCGTCCCGCGGGTTATTTATTTAATATATTTATAATTTAAGAAAATAATAAAAATTATATTGTATTTATTTTATAACTTTTATTAATCTATTAATAAGTATTAATAATATTTTATAATAGTCTAAGTTAAATATAAGATGTCTAAATTAATCTATATAATATTTTAGAATATTAATTATTAAAAAATACTATTAAAAGTATTTATTTTTATAATCTAGTTCATATTAATATATATCGGATAATATATGAAGGAGATATAGATATAGATAAAGATAAGAGTATTTTATATATATAAAAATATTTATATTATCCCCGCGGTCACAAACCCAGCTAAGCTGGGTTTGTGCCGCGGGGTATATTTATTATTGGAGTATTATTTTATATAATTATTAATACTCCTCCGGCGTCCGGCCCCCCCCGGGGGGGCGGGCCCGACTATTATTTAAAATATTATTCTTTATTTAACTTTATGGAATATATATACTTTATAATTAATACTTTAAATTACCTTATAAATAATCATTATATATGTATTATTATTTATTATTTATAATTAACTAAACTCTTTATTTATTATATTATCATTTACAATAAATTACTATAAGATATTTATTATATATATATTTTATATTTAATATATATTTTATTAATCCTTCAGAAGTATTTATATTAATATTTAATAATCCGGAGAGACTAAACATTAATATATGGTTATTTATATTATTATTTATTATTATTATTATTTATTATATATAATATGAATGAGTTAGACTTTTAATTAATATATTATTAATATATATTTATACAGACTTTTATTATATAAGAATTAATTCATTATTTATATTAATATAATATATTTATCATATTATATTAATATTAGCCCTTAAAGAGTAATCAATATATATTATTATATATATATTATTATTATTAATTTATATTATTATTGCTGTATATATTATTATAAATATTATTCTTTATGTATATAAGATTATTTATGTATATATCATTATTTATTAATATATTATATTATTCTTTATTTATGTATATATTATATTTTATATATTATTAGTATATATTATATTTTATATATTATTAGTATATATTATATTTTATATATTATTAGTATTGGGTCCCTTCCTGATAGAATATAAATATAACATATTTAGATTATATTTGGATCCAATACGTTATTAAATATTATTATTATATATTTTATAATAAAACATATATATATCTATATCTATATATTATTAAGTAATATATCATATACTTTTAAATATAATTTAAGATTACAAATAAAAAGTAATTTAATATTTGTATATTAATAGCTATTATAATAGCTATTAAATAGAAGAAAATAAGATATTTATATTTTATACTTTTATATTATCCCCGCGGTCACAAACCCAGCTAAGCTGGGTTTGTGCCGCGGGGTATATTTTATATTTTATATCTTATCAATAAAAAGATTATTAAGAAGTATTTTATATAATTAATATATTAATAAATTAATAGTCTGGTCGCCCGTCTAGGGGGGGCCGGACGCCGAAGGGGTAGAAGAATATTATTAATAATTATTAATTAATATTAATTAATAATTATATATGTATGTATTTTATTTATATTTTATATTTTAATATTTAATATATTTTTTATTATATATTAAACACCGAATAATAATAAGAATGAAACCATTAAACAGAATAAACCTGTAGCTTCTGATAATGCGAAACCTAAAATAGCCATAGGGAATACTAGATCTTTAATAGAAGGGTTTCTTGAAACACCATTAATTAAAGCTGCGAATACGATAGCAATACCAATACCTGCTCCTAATAAACCAATTGTTGAGATACCTGCTCCAATATATTTAGCTGCTAATACTAATTGCATAATTTTATTTATTAAAATATTTAATTTATTATTATTATAATATATATATAATATTTATTATATTATATACTTTTTACATATAATTTTATATTTTATATGAATATATTTATATTATTATTATACTATATATAATACACTATTATTAATATTTTTATTAAAATTAATAAATAAAAATATTAATATATACTTTATATATAAATGTGTATAAGATTTATATATGATTACTATATATTACTTATACATACCTACTCTATATATTTATTATATATATCTATTTTATAATATTTATTATATAAACCTATTCTTTTCCGATAATCTAGAATATTAAATATATTAATTATATTTACAATATTAAAAAAGATAATAATGCATATTATTCATAATTTAAATATTATATTAATAATATTATATAGTATTATAATGGACATTGTTCAGAATTGAAATATTATATTTATTATTTTATAGAATATAGATATGTATCTTATTCATAATTTAATTTAATTTAATTTAATTTAATTGAAAGAAGTATCTATTAAGATATTCTTATATTATTTATATATATAATTCTTAATTCTTTAATACTTTATTTTCTTTAATAATCCTCCGACCAGACTATTAATATATAATAATTCATAATAATCATCAATAACAATTTATTTGATAATTTTTATTTAATATCTTTTATAAAATAATATCTAATCAAACTCTCCTCCTACGGCGGACTATTTAATATATATTTTATTCATAAGTAAAGTTTAATTTAATTTAATTTAGTTTATTTAAAGTATATAATAATTCTTTATAATTTATATTATATAATTTATTATAATTAATAATGTTATATTTTTTATAAATATAATTCTTGTATAATATTAATAATATTTAATCATTATTTTTTTATATAATTTTAGTATAATATAGATAAGGAGTATTTTTATATAATATCTTTTATAATATATTAATAACTTTATAATATATTAATAACTTTTTAATATTTATATATATAATCTAGGTATGTGTGACAAACCCAGCTAATAGTAGCTGGGTTTGTCACACGGGATGTATGTATATATTTATTATCCTTATATTTCTATAATATTTATTTAACCATTATTATTATATAATTCTTTATAATAGATTAAGTAATAACTATTGACTATTTATATATATAATATATATATTTATTTATTTTATATTATATATAATTAGCCCCGGGGCCGACGGCCCCGGGACCCCGAAAGGAGTATGATGATTTTAATTATTTATATATAATATTCTTAATATTTAATATTTATATTTAGGTGGGGGTCCCTATTATTATTTATAATCATTATTTATTGTCAGGGACCCGAATACCCTCTTATTCTTACTATATCTATTATATATTCTTATTATTATTATATTTATTATACATTATTATTATATATATTATACATTCTTATTTTTATTATCTCTCCTCTGGCGTCCGGCCCGCGGGGCGGACCCGACTATTATATATTATTATTATAGATATTATATCTTTAACTCTATTAGGGGTATTATTATATTATCTTTTATTATTTATTAATATATATTTATATATTCTTTTATTATTATTATAATTATATATTAAATATATATGACTTTTTATTGATAATTATTAATATTTTTAATATTTATATATATATACCCCGCGGGACGAACCCAGCTATTATTAGCTGGGTTCGTCCCAATTGCGGGTTTATTATTAATTATAGCCCCATAGGAAACTTATATTTTATATCTATATATTTCTTGTATTATTTATATAATCTTTTATACATATATTTATTTACTTTTTTTATATTTATTATTTAATAAAGAATTTATTATTAATATTTATTTTTATTAATTAATATTATATATTTATACATATTTTTATTATATTAAGGAGTCCTAAAGGAGTATTATAATAGATATTATATTCTTATCTATATATATCTATATATATATATTTTATTATTATTTTATTTATATATTTATAGATTAATTATATATCCCCCGCGGGCACGAACCCAGCTATTATTAGCAGGGTTCGTCCCGCGGGTTTATTATTATTTTTATGAGTTAGACTTTATTTTATAATATTTATTAATATTATATACATTATATTTAGATAATAGTCGGCCCCCCCCCCGGGGGGGGGCCGACGCCGGAGGAGTTTATTATTAATATTTATTTATATTGAAGTTTATTATTAATATTTATTTATATAATAGTTTATTATTAGTATTAATTTTTATGAATTAATTAATTAATTAATATATTTTTATATAATTAATAGTTTCTTTACGGGTGGGGTCCCCATTATTATTGATAATCATTACTTATTGTCAGGGACCCGAATATCTACTTGTTCTTATATATATATATTATACATTATTTATTCATTATAATAAATATTATATTCTTATTTATATATATATATACTAAACTCTTATTTATTAATCATTTTATTTATTTTTATATTTATAACTAATTATATATTAATATATATATTATATAATTGTGTATATTCTTAATTATAAGTTTTAATAATTATTTTATAACTTTTAATAAATTTATAAGGTTAAATATTATTAAGTAAATTTAATAATACAATGTAATTAATTTTATTAGGTTATAATTATATTAAGATTTTATATTATATTTTTATATGAATATTTATATATTTTATATTTTATTTTTTATATGAATATTAATATATTTTATCTTTTATATAATATTTAATTTAATTTAATTTTATTCAATTAATAATAATCGTATCGTACCGTCCAATTGGACGGTACGAGACGATGTAACATATATTAACTATAATTTTATTCTTATTTATTATATTCTTATTATACACTTTATATAAATAATACATTTTATATACATTATTAATAGATTTATATAAGATATTATAATACTCCTCCGGCGTCCGGCCCCCCCCATTAAGTAAATTATTATTTATGATAATTTATAATTTATTATATATAAATAGGGGGCGGGCCCGACTATTATATTACTTAATTATTTATTAGAATACTATACTTATTATATGATTATTAATATTTAGCCCCGGGCCCCCCGGGCCCGGGACCCCGCTAGGAGTTATTATTATGTATTTTATTAATAAATACTTATTATTTCTTTATTATTTATTTATTTTAAGACTAGACTTAATAAAAGATTATTATTATATTAATTATTAATTATATATTCCCAATTGCGGGTTTATTATTATTTTATATACTTTTTATAATATAATATAATATAACATAATATAGAAGATATAATATAATATAACATAAGATAGAACATTAAATCTAATATTCTTATAAGTTTAATATATACATATATATATACATTTATATATATATAAAACACTTTCAATACTTTATTTGATTATTATTATTTTATTATTCTTTATATTTATTATTATATAATATAATATCATATCATATATTAATTAAGTTTTATATTAATTAATTATTAATATTTTTATATAATTAATAGTTTCTTTAGGGAGGGGTCCCCATTATTATTTACCAATAATAATTATTAAAGGGACCCGAATATCCCCTTGTTCTTATTTATTATTTTATTCATTTTATATTTATTCTTTATATAGTATATAGATTATATAATTTATTATATTATTTATATTTATATATATTATTTAATATATATATTAATTATACATTGTTCAATTCATACATCCTCTCCCCTTGGGGAGATGGTGGTGTTATATCCCTTATTAAATATATTTATAACACCTCTCCCCTACACATATACTTCATATAATTCTACCTAAAATATACACATCTTAAATTATATAATTATAATATTTTATTCTTAATACAATAATAGTCAATTAGTAATATAATATAAATTAATTTATTAATATGATATAATAGAATAGAATAAAGAAAGAATATACTCCTCGCGGGGTCCCGGGCCCCCCGGCCCCGGGGCTAAAGAAAGAGATATAATAGTAATAATAATAATATGACTTTTTTTATAATATTTATATATATTTAATATATATAATTTAAAACAATCTTATTTTTATATATTTTTATTAATATATTATAGGTGTAATATTTTATATATTTAAAGTATAGTTTTATTAAACTAATTTATTTATTAATTATGAATATAATATTTAATATGATACAAATTATATACCTAATAATTGTTTCGTACCGTCCAATTGGACGGTACGAAACAATGTAGTTAATAACAATTATATTCTTATTTATATCTTTATCTTTTATTAATATACATATATTAATTAATACTTATTATTATTTTAAATTTAATATTAATTATATATAACACTTATCTATAGTTAATATATATATAATACTTTTAAATATCTTTATTTTATTATTCTTTTTTTTTAACTTTTATATTAATTATATAATATATTTATAAATTTTATATCTTTTAAGTTCTATTTTTATATTTTTATTTAATTATTAATATTTTAAATCATTTATTTCTTCTTTTGGGGGGGTCCCCATTATTATTTTCAATAATAATTTTAACAGGGACCCGGATATTATTTCGTTTTCATTTATCTTTTTTATTCATTTTATTATTTATATTATACTTATTCAATTTATTTTATTGTTTATACCTTTAATTCTATTATTTAATTTGTTTTATTATTATAGTAATTATTAGTTATTTTATTTCAATTAATTCATTGATGGTACTTTATTATATTATTATTCTAGTTTCTAATCACCCGCCCCCTCCCCCCATAAATATTTATTACTTATATATTTAAAATCTAAAAATATATAATATTATCAATTCTAATAAAAAATATAATTAATAATATAAAAAATAATCAATATTAATAATTCTTATATAATCATAAATATCATTTTAATTTTAATTTAATTATTATATATATATCTATCTATTATAAAAATATTAAACAATTAATTCTTTAATTAATAATTTATATTGTAAGAGTTAATTTTATAAGATTAATGATTCTTATAAATATACTAAAATATTAGTTTATAACTCCTAATAAATAATTTTATTTAATAATATGTTATAGGAATAATACTTTTATATAAATTACCAGACTTATATATTAAACCCTTCTATATAATATCTAATAATATAATCTTATATATATCATAATAATATATAATAATACTTTTAAAAGTATATTAAGTATATATAATAATAATATTAATCATAAGTATATATTAAATAATTAATATAATAATACTTCTTCTATCGGGGCTCCTTTCTATTATACTTTATATATATATTTCAATATATAATAATAATATTTATATTTTAAATTAAATATAATATATGATACTTTTTTATATATATTTATATAAAAAAAGGGTAGTTAAAAAAGAGTTATAAATTTATTCTATCTTTAAAATAATAAAATAATATAATATAAATAAATAATAATACTTTTTAAGAGATATAATTTTATATATTACTTCTAAGACTTAATATCTAAGATAATAATATATGAATTATCAGTAATAAAATATAATATAATAGTTTATCATTAAAAGTTTTAATAAGATTATATATAAATAATTATAAATAAGAAATTATATATTAATATGACTCTTTTAGTAATAATTATTAAAGATAATTTATGAATTTATTATATATAAATATAGACTAAATAAAAATAATATAATATATTCTAGAGTTTGATTTAATCTATATTAATTATAAATAGGAGATACAATAATAAATATATAATAAATACTTTAAGGGTATTAAGAATAATATATAAAATAATATGATATATCTAAAATAGAGATATATATAAAATCTAAATATATTTAAATCTCTTTAATTTATATTAATTTTAATTTATATGAATAATTTAATATATCTAAATAAATATTTATTTATAAAATGAATAATACTATTTAATAAGTTTATATATAATATTTTTAAATAAGTATGATAAATTCTTTTTAATAATTATTATATTACATAAATATAATATAATAATAATATGTTTATATTTTATATTAATAAGTATCTTATATAAATATTAATATTAATGTTAATTATAACATCCAATAATATTAATAAAAATAATAAATAATACCCCTTAAATTAAATATACTTTTTTATATATACAATATTAATATAAATAACAGTTATAATTTTATTATATCTTAAAAATAAGAATAATAAATAATCTGGATAAGAATACTCTTTAATAATGATTACTTTATATATTAAATGTATAATATAATAATATATGAATTATAAATAATAAAATATTATATATATATATATATAAATATATAATAACTTAAAATAAGGAATAATATATATTATATAAATGTTAATATTAATACTTCTAGTAGGTATTAATAAATAAAATAATATAATAAATATCTTTTACTTAAAAATATTGTATTTATATTAGTTCTAAAATATAATAATAATAATAATATGTTTTAAATTATATAATAATTAATATAAATAAGTAATTTATATTAATATTAATGTATATATTTATGTTAATGTTATTTTATCTAGGTAACTAAATAAATAATATTCTAAATAAGAACAAGTAGATATTTGGGTCCCTTAAATAAAAATTATTGGTAAATACTAATGGGGACCCCTCCCGTAAGTAAATTATAAATTATAAATTATAAATAATAAATTATATAAAATATATGAAATCTAAATAAAAATAATATGATAAATAAATATCATAAATAATATATAAAATATATAATAAAAATAATATGATAAATAAATATCATAAATAATATATAAAATCTATATGAATTATATCTATAATATTATAATATAATATAATATAAAGTTTATAAGAATATTATTAAAGTATTATATACTATTATAAGTATAAATTAGTGTAAATATACGGCATCTTTTAAATAAGAAGCAGTTAAGATACATCAAACATAACTTTGAATAATCCCAATAGCGAATTCTAAGATCATAATAGCTAAGATTATAGCTAAAGGTACAAAACCGAATACTAAAGTAAATAAGTTAATTAACATAAAATTAAATAGTAAACCAGCTAAGATAATCATTAATAAATGACCAGCTAAGATATTAGAACCTAATCTTAAACCTAAAGAGATAGATCTAGCGATATAAGATAAAGTTTCAATAATAACTAATAAAGGAACTAATGGTAAAGGTGTACCAGTAGGAACAAATAATGAGAAGAATAGTCATCCATGTTTATATAAACCTAAAATAGTATTACCTAATCAAATAATAATACTTAAAGAAATAATAAATACTAAATGAGCTGATAATGCAAATGAATAAGGAATCATACTAATTAAATTAGCTACAAAAATAAACATAAAGAAAGTAAAAATCATAGGGAAATATAATCCTCAATTTTTACCTCCAATTTGTCCTTTAACCATATTTATAATAGTATCATAAATAGCTTCTTGTGAAATTAATCATCTAGAACCAATAATTTTATTATTATTAGTAGTTAATAGATATAAACATAAAATAACTAATAATACAATAATAGTATATAATGAAAATGTTGTTAAATTTAAACAACTTAAATCAATAAATGATGATTGTAAACCTAATAATAGTCTAATCTCAAATTGATCTAATGGTGATGTAATATATGTATTTAATAAATTAAACATAAATTTTAATAAAATAACTATAACTTAAAAATAATTAACTATTTAATATAATTCTTATGAAATATATTAATAAAAATTAATTATTATATATATATATATATAATGATATATATAATATTTGTATTGTAATATTTATTTATAAATTCATATAAATAACTATTAGCTTTATCACTTCTTTATATATTAATAAATTAATTATATATAATTAATTTATTAATAATTGTGATATTTATATAATCCCCGCAATTGGCACAAACCCAGCTTAGCTGGGTTTGTGACCGCGGGGTATATTAATTATTAAATCTTTAAAAAGGATAATAATAATAATATATTGTATATTTTCATATATTATATAATATATGTGTATTTCTTATTATAACTATTTCTTTATATTATAGTGGATATATTATAAATTATAATTTAGAAATAAATAATCTAGATACGTATAATCTTAAGATCATAGGTAAAAAGAATTGTGAGAATAAAATTAATAATAGAATTATTAATAAGAAACCAAAAGTTAATTGATTCATAAAATAAAATGGAACTAATTGTGGCATATTTATATTTTAATAAAGATAAGATAATAACAACATTTATTAAATTATATAAATTATTTATATTATTACTCCTTGATTAAAAAGATTAATATTTCTTATTAAGAATAAATGTTATATATATTAATAATATAAAAATAACAAAATATTAAAGTAATAAGAATAAGAATAAGCTATATCTGGGCCCCTTTAAATACTAAAGTTATATAAAATATAATGGGGCCCCTACCGTGTTTATAAATATATTAATAAAATATATTAATAAAATATATAAATATAAATATAAAACTATATAAATACCTTAATATATAATATAAAATTATATAAATATATAAATATATAAAACTATATAAATATCTTAATATGTATATATAAATATAACATAATAATAATAATAAATAATAAAAATTATAATTATTAATAAATATATATTCTCTCTTTATTTATTAAAAATTTAATATAAAAAGGTATATAAAATAAATAATATAATATAATGTATAATATATTATCAATATAATATATAAGTTTGATATAGTCATAATAAATTATCAATATATATTAATATATAGGTTAGATATAGTCATAAAAATATAAATAATTTCTTTTAGTAGTAACTAAATATAATAAATAGATTAAGATTATTATAAATAACTGACATAATATAAATATAAAAATTTATATCTATATTATTAATAATTATATGTAAAAAAAGTATATATATATAAATAAATAAATAAATATATATATATGTAATTTAATAAGAATATTATTATAATAATAATTAAAATTATATTAAGATAAAATAATATAAGATTAAGATTGTACAGCTGGTGTATTGAATGAATGTACAGCTGGTGGAGAAGTTAATAAGAATTCAATAGATGAAGATTTAACTGTATTTAAATTGAAGATCATATTAGATTCAACAAAGTCAGGTGCTTTAGAGTAAACAACTGATTTATTAGTAACTTTATTATTTAAACCATTAACTAATTGATCATATAAAATATAGATGAATAAGAATAATGAGATAAGTGCAATAAATGAACCAATAGAAGCTACATAATTTCAACCAGCGAAAGCATCAGGGTAATCTGGAATTCTTCTTGGCATACCATTAATACCTAAGAAATGCATAGGGAAGAAGATAACATTAGCCCCAATGAAAATTAATCAGAATTGAATTTGAGCTAATTTTTCGTTATAATTTAAACCTAAAATTTGAGGACTTCAATAATAGTATCCTGCAAATAATGAGAAAATAGCACCCATTGATAATACATAATATCCCGATAGGTAGACCTTTACAAGTTTTCCCCCGGTAAGAACCGTACATGCGACTTTCATAGCATACGGCTCACGCAATATCTATTCAATATTTAATATATAATATAAAAATATATTTAAATATTTATCAGTTTATATAATATAAACCTCCTATTAATATTAATAATAATAAAAATAGGCATATCACCTTTAATATAAGTTAGCAGATTTTCATCTTAGAATAATAATTCTTATACATATCATTACAATATGTCATTAGCTTTTTATATAATCTTTTACCCTCTAAATATATAAGAAAATTTCTATAAAAAATATTATATTTCTTAATCCAAGATTTTATATATATATATTCTATATATATATTTTATAATAATGGTATTATTATTAAATATAATAACAATTTATAGGGCTTACATTGTTTAACTAATAATACGTAAATATTTAACTTAGCTCTCAAACTATATTACTAATGATTATATGATTTATCGTATGCTAATTTCCAACACATAACATCAATCATTATTATTTTAATAATATAAATTTATATTAAAATAATTATTGAATTATCAGACAGATTTTCAATAAGTGGTTAAGTAATTTTAAAACATTTGATTTACTTTCGTTGAGCATATTAAATCAGTCAAAGCTCCTTCATCTTTTAATATATTAATTTTATAAATAATATATAAACTGTCAAGAATATGGCTACTTTTGTCACTACAGTTTAACATATTTATGTTACCATTTTAATACATTTGTAGATAGACTTATATTGATAAAAATATAATTTATACATTATAAATTCATATAATGTTAAATATTATTATTAGTTACTTGACAATTCTCACGAAAATGACCCACTACGTAATAAGTCAAAAGTAATATATTAATATTATTTTTTTATATTTTTTAATATTTGATATTTATTGATAATAACTTTAACTTTATCATTTAATTTATTCTTTATAATTAAAGACATATTTTTAACACTTTGTAATAATATTAATTCTTTTAATATTATAAGAGAATTAATAAATCTATGTAATTTTATAGATTTTAATAAGTAAGCAATATTTAATAATAAATATTGTTTATATCTTCTAAGACTTAAAGGTTGATATTTATTAAAATATTCAATAAAAGGTTTTATAGCTTTAGAAGATTGAGCTTTATAAATATAAGCAGTAGCTCCTGATTTAAAATCTTTTTTAATAATACTACCAAGTTTAAAATATTTTAAAATAATCTCTAAAATATATTTATCTTTTTGTGATAATTCTAAATGAAATTTTAATCATTGACTAAGTTTATAATATTGAAAACCAAGATAAAAATAACCATCAGCATCATTAAAACCTGTTAATCAAGGATTTAATAGTACATCAAATTCTTTAGGTTGTTTTAATATAATATTTAATAGATTATTAAAATTATATTGATAATATCCCCCGCGGCACAAACCCAGCTTAGCTGGGTTTGTGACCGCGGGTATTATATCTTTTATAAGTTAATAATTTACCATTAATATAGTTTATAAAAACTTCTTGGTCTTTTCTTTTTATAATATTTCATTCAACAGCTGTTAATTCTTTTTTATTATTATATCTAGCTGTAATATGTCCAATTTTAAAATAAAGACATAAATAATCAGCTAAAATAACATCTTCTAAAGAAAAGATAATAGTAAAACATCTTGTATAGATATTACCATCTCCTTCGAATAATCCGGATAAATAATAACCTTTTTCATCTTCAGTATAATTATCTAAGAATTTTAATTTATTAATTTTATCTTTATCAATATTAATAAAATATTTATCTATTACATTTGTATATTCATTTATAATTGATTCATATGTTTTTTTATAAAGATTATCTATTAATAATAATAGATTAAATATAATATGATAATTTAGAGTTATATATAAAAATATATAATAAGTCAAAATAATATAATTATTTTTATTAACTTATATTTACATATAAGATTGGACTATCTCTTAATTTTAATATAATATAATATATTAAAATCATTCACGTTTAGTCTCTACAATACTTTAATATAACATTGTATTATATATCTATATATTTAATAGTTATAATTATGAATATATTAAAGTTATCACGGGATTGTCTTACTTTATATATAAATATATATATAAGAGTTTCCCCGTTAGCTATTATATTAATATTATTTAATTAATATTATAACCAATAATATTTAATAATGTTATTATTATTTATTATTTTTGTGAATTTTAAACACGACACTTATTTTAATAAATAAATTTATTTTTATTTATATCGTGGAATGCTACATCTAATGAGGCGTTAGCTAAAGCTACACCAGTTAAACCACCCATAGTGAATAAGAATAAGAATGCAATAGCATATAACATTGGTAGTGCTAATCTAATTGAACCACCATAGATTGTCGCCCTATCTTAACCTTTTATCGTCACAGATAATTATTAAATATATATATTTAATATAGCTAGTTAAGTTAAAGTTATTAATATAATATTATATTAATATTGTTTAATAAATAAATTAATATTTATTATTCAAATCATCACTGACACTATAGGATTAATCTTTATATTATCATATAAATAATTATTATTTACTTAGATAATCAGAGGTCTCTAATCTCTACGCTTTTACATATAAGTTTCCTATATATGACTTAGTTCGACGATAATCTTATATTAATTCTTTAATATTTCTTAATATAAGAGTTCCCTCGAGTTTACCTCTTTAATTATATATAATAAATATTCATATTATTTATTTCATTATATATTCCCCGCGGGACGAACCCAGCTAAGCTGGGTTCGTGCCCGCGGGTTATTATTTTATAATTATTTATATAATATAATTTTATAATATATATTTTATAATATTTTTATATACAATTGTTGATCATTTGTATATCTCTTGCTAAAGGAGATGTTGTTTAATCATGAGAAAATTTTAATTCCTGTAGGAATAGCAATAATCATTGTGAAATAGAAGAATAACCCTCTTTATTTTATTTTATTTTATTTTATTTTATTTTTAAAAGTATATAAAGCTTAGTTATTAATCCTTTCCCAAACCGTACGTGCTACTTTCATAGCATACGGCTTTCCCTTTAATATTTATAAATATACTACTAAATATTAAACTACTTCCCTTCCATATAATAAAATTATAATAATAATAATTATTATATGTAATATGGAAATTCCGTTTACCTTATTATTTCCATAATAAGGCAAATCCCAAGTTCTTATTAAGACTTGATATATAATTACTTAGGTTATATTCTATTACTATAATAATATTAGATATATTCTCTTTATATTTAAACAGCTACTCTTAAATATTTACTTTTATTTTAATAAATAATTATTAATAATTAATGTATACTTTATTATCTTTATATATTTAATATTAATATTTATATCTTATTATAATACAATATAATACAATATAATAAATCTCTTGATATTTATCTAATTCCATGAAATGGTAAACCAGATTTTATAATATAAAAAGTTATATAGAGTATTTTATTTTATAATAAAATTATTAAATATAATTTATATAAAACATAATATTTATTAAATAAACAATTATTATAAATATAACCATATAATTCTTAATTCAGAAGTGAATTATATAAAAATATATATAATCTTCTTTTTTAAACATGCTATTTTCAGTTTTAAATTACTTTAAATACCTAAGTTTAATATTTTATATCAAAATAATAATAAAAGTTACTCCTTTAAGGATAAAATAATAATTATAATTATATAATATAATTTATAATTAAAACTTAACTTTTAATAATTAAATAAGAGAATATTTGATAAGGTATTAATATACCTGCAAATCTTAATAATGAAGTGGCGCACGTAGCCGATGTGAAATAAGCTCTTAGATCTGCATCTAATCCTACAATATACATATGATGTGATCATACTAAGAATCCTAATAATCCAATAGAAGCCATAGCATATACCATTGAAATTTCACCAAATACAGGTTTTTTAGAATATGTTGATACAACATGTGAGATAATACCAAAACCAGGAATAATTAAGATATAGACCTCAGGGTGCCCAAAGAATCCACACACATATAAAATATAAATATTACACTTACAATATATTTTACTTATTATAATTTATAATAACCAATATATTAATTAATATATATTGAGTGTATCGACTGTACATTAATCTTTATAATAATATATATTATAAAAACCACCGATAAAGCAGTCTGTAGCGATCACTTAATTAATCGACGGTCTTGATCCTAAGAAGATTATTAACCGTACTATCAGTGTTGCCTTTATATATCTTTATATTTTATTAATATAAACTTATTATTATAATAATTAATATTATTAATAATAAGATAATTTTATCAATAAATTATATTAATTAGTAATTTATATGTTATATATATAAATAAGTATATATATAATTATAATATATAAAAACTAAGATATAACATACTTTATATATAAAATAATATATATGAAAATATTATATAAATAATCAATATTTATATATAAATTTACATTTAATTATATCTTTTATTTCTCATCATAATTTATTTATGAATTATTTAATTTTTTATTTCTAATAACTTTTAATATTTCTCCTGCGACGTCCGCCCCTCCGGGGCGGGCCGGACTATTAAATTAATCTTTCTATCTTCTTTAGTTAAAGATTCATTTATAGCTATATCAATAAATTTTAATCAATCTTTATAAACTAATAATTTATAACTTCTTAAAGGATATTTATTAAAATATAATCTTAATTTAGAACAAGCTTCTAAACTGCTTATACGTATAATATAAACATTATTTTTAGAATGGTTATTAACACCACCTGATTTAGTATTAAGTATATTTTGTAATAATAATAAAATTATATCAAAAACGATTTTATTAGCTAAATATTTTTGAGTAATAATATAACTAAGACGATAAAAAGATTGTGTTTTACCTGCATAAAAACAACCTTCACCATCAGTAAAACCTGATAATCAAGCATCATTTAATAGAGGAATTTTACATTTATTAATTAAATTAATAATAAGTTTATTATTATTTATTAATTTTAAATTTATAGTTGAAATAAATATATTTAATTTAACATATCTTACAGGTAATACTAGATTACCATTAAATAAGTGAATTAATAATATAATATCTTTTTCACTATATACTACTCATCTATAAGTATTTAATTTTCTAGAATGATATAGTACATTACCAAAAGTTATATTATCTTTAATATAATTTAATAGATTTAAATCTTTACTATTAGAAAGAATAATAGCATATAATTGTTTATTTTTAGGAATAAGTAAACAACCATCAGCTTCAAAAAAACCAATAAATCATTCTAAAAATTCTTTAGTTGGTAATTTATTATTTGGTTTAATCTTTTTAAATTCTTTATAAAATTTATCAAAATTAAAATTATCTTTATCTCATTCTCAATTATATTTACTAATATCTTTATTAGTTAAATCTAATAATGTTTTAAGAGTATCTATATCTAAGGATTCTTTATTAATTGTTAATTTATCTTCTAATTCTATTTTTTTATTATATAATCTTTTAATATTATTAAAAAAGAATAATCTATTAAAGTATTTAATATTATCTATAAAAAACATATATAAATTTAATTTATATTTATTTATTAATTTAATAGTTTTATCAGTATTATTATATATTGATAAAATAGTTTTTATTATAAATGGATTAAAGACAATATTAATAGTTAAAATATTTATTATTAATAAACTTATAATTATGATTTTTAAAGTATTATAATTATAGACTGGGAAAAATAAGTGCTCATATAAGATGGGGTCACCACCTCCTGCAACTTCGAAGAATGAAGTATTGAAGTTTCTATCTAATAATAACATTGTAATACCAGCAGATAATACAGGTAATGATAATAATAATAAGAACGCTGTAATGAAAATTGATCATACAAATAATGGTAATTTATGCATTGTCATACCATTTGTTCTCATATTTAATGTTGTTACAATGAAATTAATAGCACCTAATAATGATGAAATTGATGTTAAATGTAAAGCAAAAATTGCTAAATCTACACTTGGTCCTGAATGTGCTTGAATAGATGATAATGGTGGATATCTATTTAATAATAATTATAATAATATTTTATAATTAGTTATTTGTTAATATAAATATTATTTATCTATATCTCAATATATTACTATATTGTTCGGACTATGTCTTTAATATATTAATAATACATTTATATTTTATCCAACTATAAATTATATATATGATATTTAATTTTTATTCTTATTTATTATATATATACTTTATATTATAATATATAAATGTTAATGATATAATCATTATTAATATATTATATCATGTTTAGTCTCTGAAATATTTTATTAATTAAAATATTGGCATATTAACCTATATTATTAAACTTTTTAACTAATATATATTTGTTAATATATAATATATATTAAGTATTTTAATAATTATATATCCCCCGCGGGACGAACCCAGCTAAGCTGGGTTCGTCCCGCGGGTTTATTATCAATATATAAGGTATTTTATGCATTAAATGATATTTAAAAACTGCATATCCTTTTTATTTACAGTTCATCCTGTACCAGCACCTGATTCTACTAAAGTAGATGTAACTAAACATACTAATCCCATAGGTAATACTCAAAATGCAATATTATTAATTCTTGGGAATGCTGTATCAGTAGCACCAATCATTAATGGTAATAAATAATTACCAAACCCACCAATTAAACTAGGCATTACTAAGAAGAAAATTATTAATACAGCGTGGCCTACTACTAAAACATTGAATAATTGAGCATTTCCTTGTAAGTATTGTGAACCAGGTGCAGCTAATTCTAATCTAATGATTAAAGACATTGCTGTTCCTGCCATACCACTAAAAATAGCTAACATAAAATATAATACTGCAATATCTTTTGCATTTGTTGAATATAATCATCTTTGTACCATTTTTATTTTTTTATTTATATATTAATTTTATTAATATTATAATATAATATAATATTATAGTTATAACTTTAAACTATTTTTTTTATATCTTTATGATAAACATAAAGTAATAGTATAATAAATATTTATATATATATATATATTGTTTTATAAACGTATCATAGTTTATATATAATATATATATACACTCTTTTCAGAGAAATCATTAATTATATTATTAAATAACTTATTTAATGAAATTTATATTATTAATTAAATATTAATAATATTATTATTATACATATTACTTATAAATACATATTAGATTATTATTGAAGATATACCTTATTCTATTAATATATTTTAAAGAATAATTATTTATTATAAAACTATATAATTATTATTAATAGTCTTAAATAGATAATATTATATTATACTTAGGATATTTATTTAATTTAGTAAATTATTTATATTCTTTTTAATAATAAAATAATAATATAACAATAAATTGATAATACATAATAATTAAAATATAAAATAAGGATATACCCTCCTCCGGCGTCCGGCCCCCCCCGGGGGGGCGGGCCCGACTATATGTTTATATTTCAATTATAACTAATAAATTATAATTATTTATATCTTTAATATATATACTTAAACTAATCTTAATATAGATTATATTATAAAGATTATAGTTAAGATTATAGTTATTAATTCTTTCTTAATTATATATTTCTTATTTTTTATAAAAGGTTAGATTATTAATTAGACTATTATAAGAATATTATATAAATTATCTCTATATAAAATATTATATGTATAATTATTTATGAATTATATTTAATTATAGGTTAAATATAATGATTTATAATACATTATATTAAATAAAATAAAGAATATTAAGATTATATTATATAATAATAATAATAAAATGACAATTATATAATAACTAATTATTAAAATATAAAATAAGGATATATCCTCCTCCGGCGTCCGGCCCCCCCCGGGGGGGCGGGCCCGACTATATGTTTATATTTCAATAATATAATATAATAAATAATGATTATATTAAATATATTAACTATATCATATATATACAAACTAATACTATATATATTATGTAATACTCCTTGCAATAGATATGAGATTAAATAGTGAATAAATATTATATGAATATTAAATAATTATATAACTAAATATATAATAATTAATATAAAAACTAATATGTATAAGAATATAATAACTATTTTTAATGAGAGGAATAAATAATATATTATTGGTAATATTTATATCTTATATAAATATATCTAAAGGATAATATATATATAAAGAATTAATGATTATACTTAATGGTATTAATAATAATATTTACGTATTATGAATAAATAATATAAAGTCCTATATGATATGGATATTAAATTATAAAAAGAATATTTTTATAATAATATATAATATAAATAAATATAAAATAAGTATATATATGTTTATATAAAAATTATATAACAAATAATGATTATATTAAATATTTTAATTATATCCTATATATATATAACTATATATAATATATAATATGTAATACTTCTAGTAATAAGGTTAAAAGAATTAATAATATTCTATTTAAACAACTTCTTTAAGGATTAATAATTATAAATAATAATGTTTAATTAATATAATATCTTATAATATAGATCTTAATAAACAAGATAAAACCTTATAATAGATTATATTTTAATAATAATAAAATGACAATATAATAAATTATATTTTATAACATCTTAAAGGTTAGGTTATAATTAAATATATATACTTCAAATATATATATATTCTTCTCTTGTATAATTATAAAGTTATTAAAAAGTATTAAATAATAATAATATTAAATTAAATTAAATTAAATTAATATAATGAATTATATATAATATATACCTATAAATAAATAATATAAAATTTTATATAATAACTTTTTATAAAAATAATATAATAAATTATGAATAAATAAAATATGTATATTAAATATTACAAATTAATAAGAATATATATTATGTAATACTTCTTATGATAATAAGAATATATATTATGTAATACTTCTTATGATAATAATAATATAATTACTCCTTTCGGGGTCCCGGGGCCGTAAGTAAATTATTATTTATGATAATTTATAATTTATATTAATAAATAGGCCCCGGGGCTAATTAATAAAAAAGGAGAATTAAATTAAAATAAATATTAAATAATTAATAAAGACTATAATGAATATTTTAATAATTACTCTTTAATATATCTTATTTTATTTTGTAATGATAAAATATTATAATAATTAATATAAAAACTAATATATATATTAATATAATAATAATTACTGATACTAATAATAATATTAAATGACTATATATATATTTAATACAATATATATCTTATATAAATGTATAATATAGTAATAACCTTATATGAAATAATATAATATAACCTTATATAAAATAATATAATAATAATAATGATAATAATATATAAACCAATAATTATAAATATAATTAATATACTAACTATATCATATATATATAAATAATATAATATATAATAATAAAGAATTAATAAATATTAATAAGAATGAATATTATTAAAAAATATTAATAAGAATATAATAATAATGTAATAATTTACTTTCATAGTTATTTTCAATAAATTATATATAATATATAATTAATATATAAACTAATATATATAAATATAATTAATACTGAGACTAATAATAATATTAAATCAATATAATATGTTTTAATAGGATATATATCTTATATAAATAAAGAATATAAATTTTATATAAATAAAGAATGTAGATTTTATATAAATAAAGAATATAGAAGATTAAATATAATATATTTAATACAATAGATAGATCTTATATAATATATAATAGGAATCTTATATGAATTATATAATAATAATAAATAATAATAATAATATATAATCAATAATTATTTAAATATAAAGATATAGGATATGTCCTTATTTTATATTTTAATAATTTAATAAGTTATAACAATATACAATATATTTAATATATATAATATATCTAATAATATTAATTAATTATAAAGTATCATAAGATATTCTATATATAATAATAATAATATAAATAAAGAATATATCTATAAATAATATAATATATATGAATAAAGAATATTTATATTTTATTTTATTTTCATTTAATTTTTAATTATCAGATAGGATAGACTCGAACTAACTAGGTCTTTCTCCCAAAGAAAGCGCCTGACCTTTTGGCTTCTATCTGTATTAATATATAATACATACTATATATAATAATAATATATATATATATTTATATAAAGTCTATTAATTAATTATATAGATATTATATTATAATTAAGCATATTTCTGTATAATAATATAACTTTTATATATCTTTTATATATAACTATAAATAAGATTAATATATTATAAAATATATCTTAATTTTTATAAAGATATAAAATATAATATTTATAATAATCTATTAAAAATAATTATAAAGTCCCACCCGCTTCGAGTAAATTATTATTTATGATAATTTATGATTATTATTAATAAATAGGACGGATACTATAGGTGATTTAAAATATATAATAATATATTTATTAAGTTTTATTTTCATTTTATTTATTTATACTAATTACTTTATTAATATTGTATATAATAATAATAATTATCCTGTTATATATTTTTTTTATTAAACAATTAATAATATATATAATGAATAATATATATAATTATACAATATAATTTATATATTTATGACTTTCCTATTAATAATATAATATTTTATATAAAAACATTATATAAAAATATGATTATAATTTATATTAATATAGTTCCAATTGGTATCCCATTAGGTTAATATTATATATTAATTATTAGCAATAATACGATTTGAACGTATATAATTAGGTCATGACCCTAAAATGTTAACCAATTACATCATATTGCATTTATATATTAATTATATCCTTTGAGACTTTATATATATTACTTATAAAATATATATAATAAGAATATATGAATATTATAAATAATTTAACCTTATAAGGAATTATAACATTTATATTAATGAATTATAAATATTATTAATTTAATATAAAAAGTATAAAGTTATAATAAAATTTATAAAAATTAAATAAAAGAATATTATTAAATTATATTATTAATAAAGATATTAATAATAATTATTATTTTTTTTTTTTATCAATAGTAAACAATAAATAATTATTTATTAACTCTACCGATATAGAATAAAACATTTTCAATAGTAGAGATAACAGGTACAATAATTAAGAAATATGCGAAGTAGATAAATGTAGCGATTTGTCCCATTAAGACATAAGGTACTTCTACATGACATGCTCCAATTTGTCCTAATAATACAAAATTGAATACAAAGATAAAGAAGAAGAATTTAGAGAATACTTTGAAAGTATTACCTCTAACAACACTTCTATCAGTAAATGGTAAAACTAATAATACTAAAATAGCTGCAAACATAAGAATTACACCTAATAATTTATCAGGAATAGATCTTAAAATAGCATAGAATGGTAATAAATATCATTCTGGTACACATATTATATTTTGTTAATATAAGACTATTTAAAATCTTATTTCAATAATTTTCATTATTGTTCAGACTATGTCATTAATTATAAGTATTGATTATTAATAATCATCTTCTATTATAATATATATAATAATATTATAAAAAGAAACTTATATATTTAATTGGTTTTCGTGGAAAGGTATTACTATCTCAGTTCACTTTCTAGTCGTTGAACGTTTTTATATCTTATATTATTTATTATTTTTATAACTTTTTATATAATATAGAGATGATATAAACTTCGCTGCAAGTTATCATAGTATTATAAAATATAATACCTTAGATTTTCTTGACAATTTACCAATTTTATCATTAAATTTATAATATTTAATGCTACTGTACTTTTTTATTGTATTTATTAAAAATATTTAAATAAAATTATAAATATAGTTAATATTTAATAATAAACTTTTAATATATTTATTAATTTATTAATTATATATAAAGAGAAATATAGAATATTGATAATTAAACCTTAATATGAGTAAAAGATCAATATAATTAAATTTATATTATAATCAATATATAAATTATTTATATGTTGTTTTATTTATATTTTATTAAAATATGATTATTTAAAATAAATACAATTTGATGATTTTCAATAGATGCTGGTGTTACTAAAGGATTACCTGGAATATAGTTATCAGGATGACCTAAAGTATTTGGTGAATAAAATACGAATAATGCTAATACTAACATAAATAAGAATACAGTAACTAAATCTTTAAATACGAAGTATGAATGCATTGGAATTCTATCTAAATTACCTGTAATACCTAAAGGATTAGATGAACCATGAATATGTAATGCCATCATATGCATAATAACCATTGCTGCAATAACAAAAGGTACTAAGTAATGTAAGGCAAAGAATCTCTGGATTAGTGGATTTGATACAGAGCAAAAATAATGTTGATAGTTACATATAATATTAAATATATTTTCCTCCCCCATGATACAACATTGCAATGTTATATCGGTGGGGATTGATAAATAACGTAATAGTTAATAAGTAATATTATATTCTTACTATACTCAATATATCAATATATTGTTCGGACTATATCTTAATCCTTTATGCTTATAATTATTTATTATAATATTTATCGATAAATATTATAATATATTAATAATTTTGAGGAATATTTAAATTATTATTATATTTAGAAATTAGACGTAATTCTTTTAAAAATAATAAATATTGTAATCTTTTATATCCTAATAATTTTATAGGATTTTTATTTATAAATTTTACAATATTTTCAATACCTCTAATACTTTTAAGAGTAATTATTGAATTATTATCTTTATTAGTATAAACATTTTTACTAATTTTTAAATAAATTTTAATAGCTTCAATAATTTCTAAATTATTAGTTTTAGATACTTTAAAATTAGCTTGTTTAAGATTATTTTTAAGAGTATAAATATTAAAAGAACCTTCAGCTTCAATAAAACCAATTAATCAGTAAGAAAAATAATTTTTATTTAAAATATTTTCTAGGGTGTATAATGATTTTATAGAACGTTGATATTTAGGTAAATCATTATAATATTTAATATCTTTTATTAAATTATCTTTAAAAAATAAATAATCATTATATTTATTTGTTAACATAGGATATTTATCAAAAATAGGAATAATAATATTTATTAAATGATTTTTATTTCTTACATTATATTTACATAGTTCTTTAATACTACCATCTTTATTTTTTATTTTTTTAATAGAAATTTTACCAACTCCAATAATATTTTTAATTTTATATAATAATTTAATATCTCTAATATTTATTTCTAAACCTAATTCATATAATAAATATTTACCTTTTTTAGAGATAGTAATTCAACCATCTCCTTCAAATAAACCAACAATATAAGCATAAATAGGATTATCTGTATTTAATTCATGATTCTTATCATGAATAATAATAGTATTTAAATAACTACTATTTAGTCTCTGAGTAATAAATATTTTAAATTTGTATTTTATTAGAATAAAAATATTAATTACTGCTGATTTTCTTCTTATAATAAACATTTTTACTTTATTATTTTTATTTCAAATACCCCCTCCAAACATTATAATGTTTGCGGATAATTTAATAATATAGTAGTTCATTATTCAAATGAAGACGTTCCAGCATAAAACAGATTTATTTAACATTATATTATTATAATGTGGATCCTCTCTATTTAATCCTCCTCATAATCAAGCTACAATGTCATTACCTACAAATGGAATTGCTGAAAATAAATTAGTAATAACTAGTGCCAAGAAAATAATATAATCTATAATTTATTATATTTAATATAATAACATAAATATTAATTTTATAATAAAAAAAATATTTATTTATTAATATAGATTATACCATGTATTTAATAATATCTATTCTTTATAAATAGTATACTTATTAATATTATAATTTTATATAATAATTATTATTATAATATATTAATATAAAACTTATATATATAAAATAATTAAAGTATAATTATTAAACCTTGTGTTATAATATAATATTATAAATTTTCTTCGAATAAACATTAAATATTATATAATTTCATAAAGATTAATTATATAATATCTATTATTGGTGTATTCTGTTGGGATAATATGTATATATTACCCACTGTCTTGTTACTTAATAATATAATTTTGACATGTTTTCAATAATATCGCATTATAATAATATAATAATTATTATAATACTATATATTTTATATATTAATAATTAATTAATTTATATTTTATACTAGGAATAATATAAGGTGATACAATTTTAGTTAAAATAGGTATAGATTCTTTTCATACATTAATAATATATTTATCATTATTATTATTAATAATAGTTGTTTTAATATTATATTTATTATATAATAAATATAGTAAATATTGAATATCTTTATAATTAAAATTATTTATAATGAAATTTAAACCTTTACCTAGTTTACATCCATCATCTATAATAAAAATAGATAATGCTAAAGGTGTTAAATAATTATTTAATGATTTAGGAATTATTTTTATATTATTATTATTATTATTATATCATTCATTATAGATATTATTAAATGAAGTATAAGTTCAAGTATTAAATTTTAAATATTGTTTAATTTTACCTTTTTTACATAATTTAGTTTTAATTAATGGTATATTACTATTACAATAACCTAAATTACTTAATAAATTATGTAAATAATATAAATAATTATTATTACAATATTCTTGTTCTAATACTATTATTGTTCCTTTATTATCTTTATTTTTTATTATATAACTATTTCCTAATATTGAACCATAAATAATTGATAAAATATCTATATTTAATGGACTTATATTATTATTAATATCTTTTTTCTTTGTTATATTTATAATATATTTATTCTTATTTATATTATTGAAAGAATTAATACTCCTTTTAATAAAATAATTAATTATATATGAATTAAATATAATTAATATTATATAAATTAATATTATTATATAAAATATATTTGAGGCGATATTTATATTACCTCAATGTGACAATTGTGATAGGTAGATCTTTACAGATTTTCCCCCACTCAGAACTGTACGTGCCACTTTCATGGCATACAGCTCAAACGATTTACTTAAATATAAATCATCCTATATTAAAGTTAGCATGCTTTCACATTAATCATTTACATTATAATAAATAAAAAATATTATATATATATTTATTATAACGAGATCTATATTATACATTACATATAATCATTCGCTTTTTTAATAGTCTTCTACCCACTTATTATATATTATAATTTCTATTATTATTAATTAATAATATTATATATAACTACCATATATTTATTATTATTATATATATATATATATTTTATATATGGAAATAATTGGGTTTATTAAGTTTGTATTATTATACTTTCATAGATTTCACTTAGGATTTTAACTTTATACCAATAAGTACTAACGTATATACATGTATCTTAGACAGAATTAGATAACTTACTCCTTATAATTTTATGTTTATTAATGATATTTTAAAATGTTAAATTGACTTTCGTTATCCTTATGAATCTTACTTATTATATTAAAGCTTCATACAAAATCATTACTAATAATGCATGTTTAATTAAGTATATATTATGTACTAATATAATCATTTCATAATTATATTTTTATATTATGGTTTGATATTATAATAATACACTTGACTTATCGCACTCTGTCCATAAACGCAACAGTAACCTAAGAAAGCTGTAGCAATTGTTAATACAAAAATGATAACACCTACATTTCATAATAGTACTCTTGGAGATCTATATGAACCATAGTATAAACCTTTAGCCATATGCATATACATAACTAAAAAGAAGAATGAAGCACCATTAGCATGTAAATATCTTAAGATATAACCATTATGAGTATCTCTCATAATATGTTCTACTGATGAAAATGCTAATTCAATATTAGATGAGTAATGCATAGCCATAAAAATACCTGTTAAGATTTGAATAACTAAACATAAACCTAATAATGAACCTATATTTCATCAATAACTAATTGATGATGGTTGTGGTGAATCAATAACATAACTGTTCACTAAACTTAAATATACATTTGATTTTCTAAATGCCATATATTTATTATATATTTAATATAATAACAATAATTAATTAATATTATTTAAAAAGATTAATTATTACTATCTATTATATTATATTATCTTAATAATATATATACTTATTCTTTATTTATATAAACACAATATATTAAACTATTATTATTGATTATTATTAATTTATTAATTAGCCCCGAAAGGAGCCCCGGCCCCCCTTAAGTAAATTATTATTTATGATAATTTATAATTTATTATATATAAATAGGGGGGGGCCGGGACCCCGAAAGGAGTATATCTATATTTCATAGTTATATATTATATTGAATATTTTAAGTATATATTTATATATATATTATTAATTAATATTTATTATATATATTTTTATTTATTATTTTATATATAATTATATTATAATATCATTATGTGATATTATTTATATATTGTTTTATTTTATTGTTAATATTTGATTATAATCTAATATTAACAATTATTTATTATTATGTATATATTAACTAATATTATAGCTAATATATCTTATTATTTAATCATTACTATATATCTTTATTTATTAAAAATTAATAATGATTATTATTATTATTATATTTATGTATAATAACAATCGATATTTATTTATTATTATATATTATATATATATATTATATATTTATATATATTTATTATTATTTGAATAACCTTAATCGGAATCGAACCGATATTATCAACATGAAGAGGTGATGTCGTAACCATTAGACGATAAGGTCTATATTTATTATTATAAAATATATTTATAAAAAAAATTATTAACTATTATTTATATTAGTTTATTTATTATTACTATTTTATATATTACTTATATTACTATAGTATAATCATAAAGATTAATACCTAAAGAAATTATATATATTATATTCAATATTATTCTATATATATTGATAATTTATATATTTATTATAATTACCTTAATCATATATTTATTTTATAATTAATTATTATTATTATTATTATATACATATATATATATATATTATAAGACTTTATTAATTAGATTATAATTAAATCTTTATTATTTATTTATTCATATTATTATATTTAAATTAATATACCTTTATATAGATTATTAATCACTCATAAGAAGTATTATTTATATATTATTATTCTTACTCTTTATTATTATAACATATTATATTTAAATTATATATATTATTATTATTAATATTTTATATTATTAAGAAAAGTTAAATATATTTATTATTATGACTTAATACATTATTTAATTAATATTATACATATTATATTTAACAATATATATGATAAGTTTTTATAAGATTAATATTATATATATTATAATTCATACTTTTATTTAAATATTTATATTTATATAAACATAAATACATTATATTTTGTATAATATATAAAGTTATTTATTTAATATCTATATATATTTATTTATTATATTATTTATAATTGATTATATATTTATAATAATTGTAATAATAATTATTAATATTATTCTCCTATTTATAATTATGAATATAATTATAAAGAATAATTATTAAGGTGTTAATAACACTATCTTTATTATTTAATATATATTTTAATTAATCTATTAAATATACTTAAAATAATGATTATATAAAGTATTAATGATATATTTTTTAATATTTAATTAAATTATTATAAATCAGTAGTAATAAATATTTATAAAATACTCCTTTCGGGGTCCCGGGGCCGTCCGGCCCCGGGGCTAATAATATATTTTATATATTTAGTATAATTTAGATATATTGTTATAAATTAATATAATATAAATAACCTCACCTAATATATATATAAATATATATATAAGGAGAGTACATACCTATTTATATTATATATAATTCTTAGATAATTACTATATCCTACAATAACTATATACTATAATAACTATATACAATATATAACTATATACAATAATAACTATATATTATAATAACTATATACTATAATAACTATATTCTATATATATAGATAATAATATGTTATAATATATATAATAATATACCCACAATTGGTAATATATAAAGTAACAATATATAATAGATAAATATTTAATAATATAATATACATTTATAAGAATAATGTATTTATAAATATAATATACACTTAAAAAAAACAATGTATTTGTAAATATAATATATACTTATAAAAATAATGTATTTATAATATAATCTCTATTATTACTATAAATTATTAATATTCTTATATAACTTTATAATATATCTTCTTAGTTAATACTTAATATTTCCTTAGTTTATACAATATAATATATATATAATTATAATTAAAATATAACTTTATATGTAATTTATATAATACATATATATATAAATATCTTTAATATCTTATTAAGACTTAAATATAATAATTAATACTTATAATATAATATTAATATTAATATTAATTAAATAATTAAATACAGGATAATAAATAATAATTAATTGACTTATAATATATTTAAATACTTAGATTATATAATACTTGATAAATATATACCTAATAATAAATAATATAATTACCTATACTATATATACAATAATAAATAATATAATTTTCTATTATGACTTAATATGAATATTATAATAATTCTATATTATAACCTTATTTCATAGATTTTTATTAAATAGTTATATATCTTATATAATACTTATATATAAATTAATTATATTACTAGAAGTAATATTATAATTAATAATTAATACTTTAATCTAATGGATGAATATATGAAGGAGTCTTAAAATATTTAAAGATATAAATAAAATATAATACTTTTATAATAATATAATAAATCATATAAATATTAATTATTCTTTTTTATATAATTTTTTTATTATAATAGAGATAAAATTATATAGAGAATATATTTTTATTAATAATATATTAATAAGTAAGATAAATTCTTTATAATCAATTAAATAGGGGGCCCATATGTTAATATATAAAATAAAGATTGTAAGGGCCCCAAATATAACTAAATCATATACATAAAAGATTATTTAAAGTAAAATTAAACATTATTAATTAATTAATTAATTATAATATAAATAATAATATATATTAATGATAATATTATAATATAAAGATAATAAACCCGCGGGACGAACCCAGCTAAGCTGGGTTCGTGCCCGCGGGGAATATAAAAGGTTTATTATTATAAACAATATGTTAAATTAAAAATTAAATAAATTATTGATAATATAATACTCTAATATCTTATAAATAAAGAATCTTCAGAATATAATTATATAATATATATCTATATATTAAATAAAAAGTATAAATAGTTATATATATATAGATTTTATTAATATTTAGCTTTTAATAAAGTCTTACTTGTTATATTATCACTCATAAAGTAAATTATTATTAATGATTATTTATTAATTTATTATATATAAATAAAGAAGAATTAGAAAAGTCATATATCTAAAGAAAGTATCAATAAAGTATTATTATATTTAGTCCCACGAGGAATAAGTATTAAAATAGAAAAGATAAAATTATTTAATGAAATATTATATAATTATTATAATATATTATATTTTATATAAAATTAAAGAAAAATATACATATATTTATTATATATTACATATATATTATTTATAATAATATTAAACATTATTTATGAATTATTAATTATTAAGATAATATTAGCTTATATAAGAATCTTTTAAGTTATTAATTATTTATTTATATGAGTATTATATTATTTATTATATTATTTCTTTATTTATTTATTTATTTATTTATTTATAATTAAGTATTTTATTATATATTAACATTTTATAAAATATTTTATAATATTAAGTAAAATTAAGTAAGTTTAGTTAAGCGGCACAAACCCAGCTAAAATTAGCTGGGTTTGTGACCGCGGGTACTATTATTAATATAAATCTATATATTCTATATTATATATTAATTAATTATATTATTTGAATTATTATTATTATTCTTTTTTTATTATTATTTTATTATATATTTCATATATTTTATATAATTTATAGTTTCCTTATGTAGGGGTCCCCATTATTATTTACCAATAATAATTATTAAAGGGACCCAGATATCTTCTTGTTCTCATTTATAATATTATTTATTTAGTTTTTATTTATTATTATATAGATATTATAGAATTTATTATATTGTTTATACTTTTATTTTATTAATTAATCATTATATTAATAATATATTACTCAATATATACAACCTCTCCCCTTGGTGAGATGGGGGTGTTACATCTCTTACTAAATATATTTATAACCCCTCTCCCCTATTTATATACTATACTCTTATAATAAAAAAATATAAATTTAATATATTTTATTTATATAGTTATTATTATTCTTAATAAAATTAATATAATCTAATATAGTCTAATTTATTTATAGTATATTTAATAAATATAATCAATTAATAGAATAGAATAAAGTAATATATATAATATTATTAAGCCCCGAAAGGAGCCCCGGCCCCCCGGGGGCCGGGACCCCGAAAGGAGTATTACTTTTTATAATTTTTATTATTTATATATATTATTTATATATTTATGATATAAGGTAATATTTAATCATTATTATTAATTATAATAGTGATATTTAAGTATTAATATTTAAAATAAAGTTTAAATTAATTTATTAATTATTTAAGAGTTATAATATTTAGTACATATTTATTATTATTATTTATAATTTATATTAAAAAATAACTACAAATTATATTTATATTATTAATAATCGTTTCGTACCGTCCAATTGGACGGTACGAAACGATGTAGTAGATTATTATATATCTATATATACCTATTATATACCTATATATACTTATTATATATATATTATCTATTTATATATTATATTTATTTATAATAATATTATAATTTCTTATAAACTCTTAGAATACTAATTATTAAAATGATATAATTATATTAATTATTAATGCATATAGATTTTATATTATTAATTATTTAATCATTATTTCACTATAGCCCCGGGCCCTCCGGGCCCGGGACCCCGTGAGGAGAATTTTATTAGATTTATTTATTAAGAATATTTTATATATTTTATATATTATTTAAGAATACATATATAAAACATTTCTTAATATTTTTTTTATTATTATTATTTTAATTATAAACTTTTAGATTATTATTCTTTTTTTTATTATTTTTCTTATTTCTTTATTTTTTATATTTATTTATATATTATTTCAATTTTTACTTCTTTTGGGGGGGTCCCCATTATTATTTTCAATAATAATTTTAATAGGGACCCGGATATTGTTTTGTTTTCATTTATTATTTTATACATTTAGTTTTTATTTTTAACTTTATACTTATTCAATTTATTTATTGTTTATCCTTTAATTTTATTATTAATTTTATTTTCTTATTTATAGTAATTATTAGTTATTTTATTAAATTTATTCTATGTACGTTGTTTATTATATTATTTAGTTTGGTTTCTAATCACCCGCCCCCTCCCCCTATAAATATTTATTACTTATATATTTAAATTCTAAAATAATTAATAATATATATTACTATTTTTATAGTTATTTAAAATATAATATTAACATTAAATATTAATATAATCAAAATAATATTATATAAACTTTATATTAAATATTCTTTATAATATAAATATTTATAAGATATAATATATAAAATTATAATAATTATAAGTTATATTCTATATATTCTTTTTATTTAGCCCCGGGCCCCCCGGGCCCGGGACCCCGCTAGGAGTAATAAAGTTAAAGATATAAGAATTATATATATATATTAATTTATATTAAAGATTAGATAGGAGATATTATATTATAATAAGTCCTCATAATTATAAGTCTTATTTTATTATGAATTTATTTTATTTATTATAAAACTATTAATATTATAAATTACAGATTATTAATAATTATATATTAGTCTAAGTATTAATTCTTTATAATTATATATAAAAGATAGGAAAAGTAATAATGAATTATGATTTATTAAAGATTATAATAAGATATATATATATTGATACTATATAAGTTTAAATAAGAGTTAAGTTAATATTATATAAATATAATATAATAACACTAATTTAATTTAATTGTATTTAATTTAATTATTAATTAAATAATAAGAATTATAAATTATTAACAATAAAATATAAAATATAAATATTATAAAAAATATAATTTAATATTAATAAATAAAGATTATATATCAAAAGTATAATAAATAAAATATAATTATAGATAATAGATTATAATTATAATATATAATAATAGGAAAGAGATTATTATAATAAATAATTAATTAAAGGATAAATAAAGAAGATATTTTTTTTATTAAATAATATAAGACTTTAATATTTAAATATAATACTTTATAGATATTATTATATAAAATATATATAATAATAATAATTTAATTAATATAAAGGAGCCCGGCCCCCTGGGGCCGGGACCCCGATAGGAGATAGGAAAATAATAAATAATATTTTTAATATAAACTTATTTTATAAAAGCTATTAAATAGTTTTATTTATATAATATAATATAATATAGGATATAATATAATAGTCATAAGTAATATATGATATAATAACCATGAGTAATATATGATATAATAATCATAAATAATATAGGATATAATAAGATTATATAAATAAGATAGTATAACCTTTTACTAATAAATAAATAAATAAATAAATAAATAAATAAATAAATAAATAAATAACCCGCAATTGGGCACGAACCCAGCTTAGCTGGGTTCGTCCCGCGGGGGATTTATAAATGTTATAAAGTTAATAATTACTCCTAAACTAATAATTATTATTCATTTAATAAAAATATAATTTAATCATAATAATATTTTTAATAAATATATTAATAAATAAAAATAATATTATTAATATGTATATATATTAAATATAAATAATGATAAGAACTCTTAATAAGATTATATTACATAAAGATTAATAAAATATAATAAAAAGACTTAAATATTAATTATTAAATTCTCTATTTATATAATTAATGATATTATATAGAATAATTGTATTATAAATATATTTCATATATATTATAAATAATCCTTATAATAAATATACCCCGCAATTGGCACAAACCCAGCTAAGCTGGGTTTGTGACCGCGGGGATAATATAATATAATATAAAGAATAATAAATATATATTATAATAATTGACTACATCGTTTCGTACCGTCCAATTGGACGGTACGAAACGATTATTACTAATATAAACCTATTAAATAATAATTATTAAATAATAATATTAATAATATATAATGAATGATATAATTAAATTATATAATAATCTTATAAAATAATTAATAAATATTATAAAGTTATATAATAAAAATAAGAATTAATATATATATCTATCTATAAATAATAAAAATAAATATAATTAATATATATTTTATATAAATATAATGTATACTTAATATATAATATAAAGATAATTAATATTAAATATATGATATAAATATAATTAATATTTAATATATGATATAACTCTTTTTTTAGTTAAATTAATATTAATATAAATAAGAAATTAATAACTTCTATCGAGGCTAATAATTAAATTAAAATAAGAATTAATAATGAGATATTATAATTTAAAATATAAAATACTCCTTTTGGGGCTCCTATATAATATAAAGACTTAAATATTAAAGAATTATATTAACTCTTTCTAATAATTAATAATATTATATAAAATAATCTGATTTAATTATAAAGATATAAAGTATATAATAATAATACTTCTATCAAATGAGTTTAACATTCGATATATAATTAATATGGATTGTATTAGACTTATAAAATAATAACATAAATAATAAATAATTATATTCTCATATAAATATATTTTATTAAACTTGATTATTAAATTATTATATTTGTATAATATAATAATATTATATATTATATAAAACATATCTAAAAATGAATAATCTTTAAATATAAATATATATTCTTAATTTATATCTAACCTGGAATTAAATATTAATAATTCTATTATAAAACATATATAAAAATGAATAATATATTAATAATTAGATATAATACTTATGTCTGATAAAATTATAAATAATAATCATTTATTAGAAGGTTAAAATATATTATATAAAATAATATTATATAATATTGATATATTGAAATAATATATTAATAGAGATTATTAAAATATAGTATATTAATAAAAATTAATTACTTCTTTATTAATTCCTTTTATTTTATATTATTAAACATTAAATAAAATATTATATTCTCCTAATGTTAATAAATATACTTAATATATTAAATATATATATATATATAAATAAATATATATTATTCATATTTTTTTATAACTAGTATATAGAATATTAATATATAAATAAGAACATTATTATATAAATATATTACTCCTTTCGGGGTCCCGGCCCCCCCTTAAGGGGGGGCCGGGGCTCCTTTCAGGGCTAATTCTATAATAATTAATCTAGTCCATCTAGAGTAAATAATTATTTAATGATAATTTATGATTTATTATTAATTAATAATATAGATTATAAGAATATTATTTTAATATAATTGAATTATTATTTTTATTTATTAATAAGAATATTAATATTATTATTAAACACCTCATCAATAAAAAGTAACATATAAGAATAATCAGATAACATCTAAAACATGTAGGTAAATAATAGTAGTTTCATATCCTACGTGATGTCCAGCAGTTAAATGATAATTTCTTAATCTTCAATAGTTAACACCTAACATAGCAGCTAACATAACCATATGTAAGAAATGTAAACCAGTACCGGCATAGAATACAGAACCATAAACACCATCAGAGATAGTGAATGCAGCATTAGTATATTCGATATATTGACAAGAAACAAAAATAACAATTAATCAGAATGTAATTAATAAACCTGATAAAGCTTTATTTCTATTACCAGCAATTAAAGCATGATGACTATAAGTTACAGTAGCACCAGATGATAATAAAATAATAGTATTTAATAAAGGTAATTCTGTTGGTTGTACAGCTTCAATACCTACAGGTGGTCAACATGAACCTAATAGAACGTCAGGACTCATAGCTGAATGGAAATAAGCTCAAAATAAACCAGCGAAAATTAATACTTCAGATAATACAAACATTAAGAAACCTAAATTAATACCTTTTCTTACTGCAATTGTATGTTCACCTAAATATGTAGCTTCTGATACAATATCTCTAAATCATAAAATGGAACTTGTTAATAATACAAATAATGCTAAATATACCATATTTATATTACCAATATAACCATGCATTGTTAATGCTAGTGATAATGCTAATGATAATAATGCAAAGGATACTACAATTGGTCATGGTGAAGGCATAACCATATGAAATGGATGTTGTTGATGTCTACTTCTTTCTAAATGTGTCATAAATTTATTTATTTATTTATTATATATTATATATATAAATATAATTCACCTTATTATTACTTATTAATATATCCTAATATATATATAAAAAAAAGATATTATCTTATAAAAAAAACTTATATATAAATTGATAATATTTATTATTATTATATATATTACTTTATATATATACTTAATATTATATATTCATTTTATATTAATTATTATATAATAAAATTATTTTATATTTTAAGATTATATTATTATAATTATGTATATTATTTTAATATATTTTATATATTATTATATATATTTTAAGGGTATTAATTATATTATATATATTATTTATTATTTATATTAATTATTATTTAATATAAACCATTTATAATACCTGATATTATTAATAATATTTATTAAATATATATTATATCTAGGTTTAGGAAATATAGGGTTCGAACCTATAATCTTTCGTGTGTAAAACGAATGCTATACCAATTAAGCTAATCTCCTTAATAAAAAATATATTATTTAATTATTATACATATTCTTTAATATATATTATTCTCCTTTTTATTTTATATTAATAAAACTATTAATAATATTATCTTTAATATTTATATAATATATTATATACCTGAGAGAAGTTATTATATTATATTTAATTATAGAAGTAGTATAATTATTAATTTATTATATATTATTTATGAGTCCTGAAAGGAGTATTACTTATTATATTTATTTATTAAAATACTTTATAAGTAGTATATATTATTTTATATAATAAAAATTATTAATAAATTATATACAAATATTTATATATATATATATATTCATTATATATAACTTCTTTTATATATATTATTTAATGTTAATATTAATTTAATAGTAAGAAGTATATTATTTAATGTAAATATAATTTAATGGTAAAATGTATGTTTTTAGGTGCATATTATCTAAGTTCAAATCTTAGTATTTACATATATTATAAAAATATAAAATATTTATATAATTGTTATATTTAATATAATACAATATATTAATATTATTAATATTATACATAATTATTATTATTATTAAGTTTTTATTTATTTAATTAATTAATTAATTAATTAATATTTGCCTTTAATGAGAATCGAACTACATGTAAATAAATCTTCAATTTATCGCTTTACCACTAAGCTATAAAAGCTATAATATATATTATACTTATTATTACTTATATAAAATATATATGATTATAACTAAGATAATATTAATAAAATCTAAAATATTCATTTATATATATATATATTTATATATTCTTATTATATAAATAAAAATATTAAAGTTTATAAAAAATTATTAATAAATATATTAAAGTAATAAATTATTAAATAATTATATAATATAGGAGATTTATTTTTATTATGTTAAAATATAGTAAGGTATAATTAACTATTATTTATTTAACCATTATAATATTCTTTAATATATATAAAATATTATAATACTATCTATATCCTTTTTCATTTAATTAAATTAATTAATATTTATAATTTATTAAGAAGTATATATATTAATAATGAATAAAAAATATATCATTATAATTAATAAATATTATTATTATTATTTGTTAATAATAAATAACAATAAAATAAAATTATATTATTTAAGATTAAGTTTAATAATTAAATTTATTATTATTTTATAGAATAAAAATATATAAAAATAAATAAAGATAATAACTATTAAATAATTAATATAAAAATAAGATAATACAAATTTATATTTATAATAGTATAATCCTAATAATTTGATTTATAATAAACAATGAATATATTATTATGTTATAATAAATATTAATAAAATATTATGTTATATTATAATATATTATATTGTAATATCATTAGATATTATTAACTATTATTTATTAGATAATATAAACAATTATTAATTTAATTATATAATATTAACAATTATTAATATAATTAGATAATATAAACAATTATTAATTTAATTAGGTAATATAATTATTATTAATTAGGTAATAAAACTTATTATTTATTTATTTATTTAATTAACTACTATTAATTAACCATTATAATATTCTTTATATATTAAAGAATATTATAATATTAGTTATATACTTTTTCATAAAATTAATTTAATTAATATATATAATTTATTTAAGAAATATTATATTAATAATGAATAAAATAATATTATAATAATTATAGTCAATATAAGAATATTATTATAATCTGTAAATAAAAATAATTAATTTAGGAGCCCCGTTATGAGCTATCTTTATAAATATTTAGTAAAATATATTTATTTATAAATACATTACCGTTTTTAACATATTTATCAATCATGTGTTTTGAACAATTAAAATGTAAACCGGCATTAACAAGTCCAGAGAATCTTATAATAAATAGATTATTTAAATCATATACATATACTCCTACACCAATAAACTTATTAGTTTTATAAGTTAAACTATTAAGTCTATATGATAAATACATATTATATAATGGTTTATTATTATTAATAATTTTATTATATAATTCAATATTATAATTAATTTTATTAGCACCTTTTTTATTTAAATTTCTAAGATGTTCAATATATTCTTGAATAACATTATTATTATTAATTTTATGTAAACCTTTAATATAAATATTAATAATAGACTGTCAATTTATAAAACTATTATATTTAATAGTATATCAATTTATACTATTTAATTTAGGAATAATAACATAATATAAAAAATCTAGATTACTTATTGCTAAATTAATAACATTACATTTATTAAGTTTAGATAACTGAATTATATTATCTCAATTATTTAATAAATCTTCTTTAATAAATATAGGTGTACTATCAATAGGTTTTCAATTATTTAAAATATAATCTTTAATTACTTCTAATGTTTTCTTACTTTGTTCATGTTGTGAAATAAATAATCTACAAGAATTTCTTGTATTATTAATCAGAAATGAACCCTCAGCTTCTAAAAAACCTAAAATTCAATGATCATTTATATTATTATATGGAATTTCTATATTATCAATAATCTCATAATTATTAATTAATAGTTTATTTTTAATTAATTCTTTACTTGATACATTATTTATACTTTTAATTAATACTTCTCTTCATTTTATATAACTATAATATTTAATAGTTATACAAGGATATTTATCAAAAATAGGTAATAAATTATCATATATTCATTGTTTATTATAAACTGTTAATTGAATTGATAGTTCTCTAATACTAATATTATTAAGTATATTTAAATTATTTTTAATATTTTCTAAACATTGTAAATCATCTTTATGTAAATGGAAACCATATATTAATTTAAAACCATATTCTAGATTTTTTATATAAAAAGAACCATCTCCATCTGTAAAACCTACTAATCATTTATAAAAATTATCTATCTCTAAATTACTTATTTTATTTACACTATCATTTGTATCTTTTTGAACAATAACTAATTTATTATTTAAAGAAGTATTATTATGATAACTTCTTTTAATAATATTAGAGTTAACTCTATTAAGTTTAATGAAAGGATTAGAAAATAATACACTATTCTTATTTAATGTAAGAATATTATTATAATCATAATTATCTTTCTCTCTAAAAATTAGTTTATTATTAATTGTTAATAATAATAAATAAATATTAATTATTGTTCATTTAATCACTCCAAAAATTTGGGTAATGATACGGCCTCAATTTTAATCGGCATATTAGCATGGCCAGTTCCACACAATTCAGAACAAGATCCATAGAAAACACCTTCTCTTTGAATTAATGCGGAAACTTGGTTTAATCTTCCAGGAGTAGCGTCCACTTTAATACCTAAACTAGGAATAGCAAAATCATGAATAACATCTGCAGCTGTTACTACAAATCTAATATGTGTATCTACTGGTACTACAATTGAAGTATCTGTATCTAATAATCTTAATTGACCTTCTTCTAATAAATCATCAGGAATAACATATGATTCAAATTCTACTGTTTCACCACTATCATTAATAAAATCAGAATATTCATATTTTCAATATCATTGATATCCAATGGCTTTAATAGTCATAGCTGGTGAAATAACTTCATCACATAAATATAATAAAATAAATGATGGGAAAGCAATAATTAATAAAACTACAGCAGGGAAAATAGTTCAAATAACTTCAATAGTTTGTCCATGTTTAATATATTTATATGCAATAGGATTATTAGAATATGTTCTAACAATAGTATATAACATTCAAGATACTAAACCTAAAATAACAAATAAATAAAACATAATATTATCATGTAATTCTAAAATACCTTCTTGATTTGGTGTTGCTGAATCCTGAAAATAACATGCATATGGTGTTGGTACGTCATTTATAATGACTGTTGTTAATTGTAATCTTAATAAATCTAACATAAATCTTTTTTAACCTTTAGACTTTATTGTCTATTTTTAATATGTTAATTCTACTTATAAAAAAAATAAATAAAAAATATTAATACTTAAACCTAAAATATTTATATCATATTAATAATTTATCTCTTAATATATTACATAAATATCATATTAATAATTTAATCTAACTTAATATATTTATAATTACTAATATTTAATAAAAATTATTATATTATTATATCTTATTTTTTATATACTTTTTATATATATCTTTAAAAGTATATTATTACCATATTTAGAAATCTATTTATTAATATATTTAGAAGTATATTATTAGTATATTTATTAGTTTATTTAGAAGTATATTTATTAGTATATTTATAAGTTTATTTAGAAGTATATTTATTAGTTATAGAAGAAGATTATTATATTTTATTAAATATTTATTTATATATTGTATTATATATTCTATTAACTATTTATTATTTAATTATTAAATATTTATTTATATATTCTATTATATATTTATAAGAATATTATTAGTACCGGGTCCTTAGGACCCGGATACATAAAGTAGATTATTAATATATCTTATATATTATCTATTAATAACAATATTATTTATTTATAACAATATTATTTTATTATTTTATTTATATATATTATATTATCCCCGCGGTCACAAACCCAGCTAAGCTGGGTTTGTGCCGCGGGGTATATTTATTATATTTATTTATATTACTTGTAGAAGGAATTGAACCTTACATTATTTATTTATGAGACAAATGTTTTAACCAATTAAACTATACAAGCTATTATATCTATATATTATTAATAATTTATATCTTCTTTAAATATTAAAAATATATTATTATATATTCTATTATTTAAATAATTAATTATTATTATATATTGTATTATATTATATATTATATTATATTATATATAGATATTATCGTCCCCAATAGGAATTGAACCCATCTATTCTCATTAACAGTGAGATGCTTTAACCGATAAGCTATAAGGACATATATTATTAAATAAAGTTATATTAATATAAAATCTAAGAATTATTATATATATTATTTTATTAATTATTATATCTTTTATTATATTTTATTAATTTATGAAGGGAATAGGAATTGAACCTATGAAGATCTAAATCATTGAGTTTACAGCTCAACTCCAACTACCAACATTGAAAATCCCTCCTATATAAATATATTATATATTATATATATTATATATTATTTATTAAATATATATATAACTTCTTAATTATTATTATGATATATTAATCATTTAAATATATTGTTATTATTAGAATATACTTTAAGATATATTAAAATATAAAATAAGGACATATCCTATATATTTATATTTCAATATATTATATATTACTATTATTATTATAAATTATTAAATATACATTATATTATATATAAATTATATATATTATCTCTTTATTAATAAATATTAAATATTGTATTGTATTATATTAAATTATATTATATATCTATTAATAAATATAGTATATCTATTAATAATATTGTATAAAATTATATATCTATTAATCATATTATATTATATAAAATTATATTATATTATATTAGATTATATTATTATAATATAGTAATTATTGAATATATATTATTATAATATAGTAATTATTGAATATATATTATTATATTTAATGAAACTAACAGGGATTGAACCTATATTTGTACCTTATCAAAATACTATTCTAACCAATTGAATTATAGTTTCTATTATATCTACATATGTATATATTATATAATATTAATATTTATATTATATTTATATTATCTTTATAATTATATTTATATATATTATTGGAGTTAATGAGACTTGAACTCATATTAAATGCATGCAACGCAGTCGTTCTACCAAATTGAACTATAACCCCTAATACTTAAATTATATAATCTTATTTATTATTATTAAATATATTCTTAATTAATAAATTAAATTAAGTTAAATTAAATAAAGAAGAATGTATATTATATATTATTAGATATTCTTTAGATAATATTAACACTATACATTATTACTTATAATAACTCTCTTTAATAGATTATTATAACATTATAAAAATATTAATAGTATAATATCTATATATTTTTTATATAATATTATTAAAACATTAATAGTATAATATTTATATATGTTTATATAACATTAATATTTATTTATTTATTTCTTTATTATTATATATAATTATTATTATATTTTATTGTATATATATGAATAAATTATTATATATTATATTGTATTATATATATGAATAATTATTAAGTATAGTATATATGATTTTGTATTATATATAGAATATCCTATAGGATTTGAACCTATATAATTAGATTCGTATTCTAATATTTTACCATTAAATTAAGGATATAAACGGAAAATATGAGATTCGAACTCATAAGAATTTACAATTCAATTACTTAGCAAATAATCTACTTTACCTATAGTTAATTTTCCTAATTAATATATATATTAATATATATAAAATATATATTTATAAATTATTATATAAATATATGATCTTATCTTATCTTATCTTATTTATCTTATCTTATTTATCTTATCTTATTTATCTTATTTTATCTTATTTTATCTATTAATATAAAAAGTATAATATATTTCATTAATTATTATTATTATTATTAATATGATATATATTATCATATTATATATATGAATTAAGTAATATTATAAAAGATATTTAATATAGTTAGGAGAATTAAATAAAATATTTATATTGATTATATTAGTTTATTATCAAATATTTATATATGTTTATTATAATTAGAGTATTGAAGAGAATATTATACTATATTATAATTATATTTAAAATATTAACGAATTAATATTATTAAAGTATTTATAAGGATATATATATATATATACAATATATTAAATATATAACATATAGAATAAATGTATTACTCCTTTCGGGGTCCCGGGGCCGTTCGGCCCCGGGGCTGATTAATATTATTTAAATCAATGTATTAATTATTAACGAATCTAATCAGATTTGCACTGACATCCTCCATTATGACAAAATGGTACTTTACTATTAAGCTACAGATCCTTTATAATAATCTTTATATTAAATAAATATATATTATTTTATAGATAGCGAGAATCGAACTCGCATTCAATGTTTGGAAGACATCCAGTTTACCAATTAACTTATATCTATTATTTATTATTATATATATTACTCTCTCCATGATTTGAACATGGAATATTAATATTAGAAGTATTATGCTTTAACCATTAAGCTAAGAGAGCTTATTATTAATATTATATTATATTATTATGAATTATGAGAATAGCTGGAGTTGAACCAAGCATGGGTTACTTAAAAGATAACTGTTTTACCATTAAACAATATTCTCTATATATACCTTTATATATAAATATTTATTTAATATATAAATATATTTTATAGCCCCGTTAAGAGGTATTATATTATTTATTATACATATTGTTATATCTTTATATATATATATTCATTATTAATTAATTAATTAATATTCATTAATAAAGTCTTATATTGTTAATTATTTATTTTTAAGTATAAGTATTATTATTATTATATATTATTTCTTATAAAATATTTATTATTATGATAAACTTATATTATATATATATGTAATTTAATATATTATATGATATTATATTATATTATTCATTATATATATTATATTACTCTATATTATTTATTTTATATTAGTCTATAACTTAATAAATATATTACTAAAGATAAATTATTTATAGTATTAATAACTATATTAATCATTTATTATCATTAAATATATATTATTAATTATTAATTATTATTATCATTTATATTGAATCGGTTTGATTCGAACAAACAAACTCCAAACTCAAATTTTGGTAACTTACCTATTAGTCTACGACTCATTAATATATATATATTATTTATTATTATATATATTATTGCTATTTAAAGGACTTGAACCTTCATACTGTAAAGTAATACATCTTAAGAGTATCGTGTCTACCAATTCCACCAAAATAGCTTATTATTTAGTATTACATATCTTTAATAAATTAAATTAAATATAATTAAATCTTTATTAAATATATTATATATATATTTTTATTATTTTATATACTTATAAGATTATATATATTATTACTTATAATACATTTTTATATAAATCTATATACAAACTTAATTAAAATTATATAAATTTATTAAAAAGAAGATTATTAATTTATAATATATAGAATAAATGAATGAATGAATGAATAAATGAATGAATGAATGAATGATATTATTAATATTATTTTTTATATACTTTTTATAGATATTTATATTATATTATTTTATATATATTTTTTATAACCCTGGGATCCCACTAGGAGATATACATATTTATATTTATATTATTTATAGGGTGAATACTGAGAATCGAACTCAGATTTAACGCACCACAAGCGTATTTTCTACCATTGAAATATATTCACCTTTATTTATTAATTAATTAATTAATTAATATACATATTATTATATTTTTATATTATTTATATATTTATAAAGAGATGAAGAGAATCGAACTCTTAATAAGTAGATTTGCAATCTAATAGTTTAACCTTAAAACAACACCTCCTTCTTATGTATTCAATAAAATATAACCTAACTTTATTTATATATTATTTATAATCTCTTATAATATATTAATTAATATGATCTTATTATATTATTTTATTAAATATATTATATTGTTAATTATTTATTTATATTATATTATATTATATTGTTAATTATTTATTTATATTATATTATTTAATTATTTATATCTTATTAAGAATATATAAAGATGTTTTATATAAATATTATATATATTTTAGATATAGTTTTAATTGAATTATATATATTTAAAGAAGGAATATATTATTAAGATTTAATATTTTATATTATTATATATATAATGATATATATTATTAATTAATAAATCATATTATACATTTATTATCATTATTTATTATTATTTGTTGTTATATTAGGGATTTGAACCCCAAACCTTTCGATTACAAAACGAATGCTCTACCAATTGAGCTAATATAACTATATAATTAATTAATCCTCCTCTCGGGGTCCCGGTCCCGTCCGGGACCGGGGCTAAATAAAAATTCTATTAATGTTATTACATATTAATTAATATATATAAATATATCTTTAAATTATTTAATCTCATATATAAATTATTATATATTTATTATATAGAATGTATATTATATTATAAATAATATTATTATTATTAAATTAAAAGATAAAATACTCATGAAGGATATATATTTATTATTTTATAAGATTTTATATATTATAACAATATATTAAAATACTCATTATATTATATTATATTATATAATTAAAGTAAAGAATTAATATTATTAATACTTATATTAAATTTTTATAAAAGTATTAAAAAGACATATAGATTATATATTATAAATAAGTATTAAAAGATATATAGGTTATATATTATAAATAAATATTAAAAAGGTATATATAGATTATATATTATAAATCATATTATATGATTATATAAATAAGAATATATGAATATATAAATATAATTATATTATTAAATAATTAGTAGTAAAAGGGGGTATAGAATAATAGATTAGATATTATATAGATAACTGATAAATTAGTATTTTATTAATATTATATATTAAATATATAAATAATATATAAAACCTATTAATTAAACATATATATATAATATATATGAATATTATTTAAATTTTAGTATTAAATTATCAGATAATTATCTTATTAAAACAACTTCATATTTAATATGTATTCAATATTTATTTATTATCAACTTAGCTTATCTACTATGACAATTAATTATAATATAAACTAATATAGATAATATATATAGAAATTAATTAATTAAAATATATATTATAGAATTATCAATAGATACACCATGGGTTGATTCATTATGGTCCTTGCGTACTAATAATGAGATTTAATTTGATAATATTTCCTTCAGCAGATAGGAACCATACTGATTCACATCGTATTTAACCCAACTCACGTAACATTTTAATTGACGAACAGTCAAACCCTTCTTAGCTTTTACAACCAAGAGGAAATGTTGAGTCGACATCGAGGTGGCAAACATAACTTACAATATCTACTCTTTCGTTATATTACCCTGTTATCCCTAGCGTAACTTTTATTCGTTATCAATAACCTTTACAATTAGTGTTATTTGTTCATTATGCCATACTTACGTACTTGTTTCACTTGTTTGTGTTACAATTATCGCACAGTTATACCATTATATTATTTAATTAATTTTCTATACTAGAATAGAATTTATTATTGTTTTCCTTACAATTTTACTGTACATATTTTTATCTATTACTTAAATATATTCAATTTATAATTAAATTAATAAATATAAATATAAATATATTTAAATTTATAATTAATATATATAATATATATCATTCTTTTATTCAATAATTTTATATATTCATTTATGGACTTATTCAGATACTTTTGCTGATAATGACGCCCCATCAAAACTACCAATTAGAGATTGTCTCTTATTTATATTATTATATATAAATTAATATATATATATAATATATTACTTAAGAATTATTTATCTATTAAGTTTAATATAATAATTATATTATATTATTTTTATTTTTTATAAGATTAGAATTATCATTAAATTATAATAAGTATCTCATTAATATCTAAACGATTACTTATAAATATATATTTTATTATATATTTTATAGGATTACTTAATATGCTGAATATAATAAATAATAATTCGATCTATCTAATTACAGTAAAGCTGCATAGGGTCTTTCCGTCTTGCTGAAGGTACATAGCATCTTCACTACGATTTCAATTTCACTTAGCTTAAAGGGGAGACAGTTGTTGTATCATTACGTCATTCATGCGGGACCTCAATTATAGGCCAAGGAATTTCGCTACATTATAACCCTCATAATAAGGCTGCTATTTACCTAAATTTAATTATATAATCGTTAAACCATATAATTTATATATTAAGCATGGAGCAGAGTTCACACCTTATACTTAAACTTATCGTTTCTGCAAAGTGCGGTGTTTTTAGTAAACAGTTGTACAACTTTGTTCTTATTACTCTTTATTGACTAACTTTAGAGCTATTTTTGCCGAGTTCCTTCCCTTTGATTATCTAATTCACCTTCATATTCTCTACTTACATACCTGAGTCGGTCTACATTACGGTATACACTAACACTTTTCCTGATCTTTATTAGTTTATATAATAATATATATATTAATATATATACTTTTTATAATTATAAATGTTTTAATATTTATATTTTAAGATATTATTTTATTAGTATAGATTAACCCATCTTTAATATATTTTTATTCATAATTTAATTAGGGGCCGTACTTTTATAGTTAAACCTTATGTTTTAGGTGAAAAGGTTTATACCTTTTTTTCGTTACTCATGTCAGCATTCTCTATCTAATTATTATATATATTAATTAATAACTAATATATTCTTTCATTAAATGTTCTATTACCATATTATTATTATTATTTAGATTAATAATAATATTTAGATATTCAGTTAAATAATTCTTATTATTAAGATCCGTATATTATCTATTAACAAATATAAATATATTATATACATATATTTGATTTTAAATATTATTTTATTTATTATAAATCAGTGCATTGTTACATGTTCATTAAAAAGTGGTTATTGTCAAACCCATTAACTGATTATATTATAATATTTTAATATTTATTTCACTTATTATTTATTAGGAACTTTATATCTTAATCTGGGCTGTTTCCCTTTAGATTATTTACCTTATCGCACATAATCTGACTCTTTATTATTTATAATTAAACATTTCGAGATTTAATATTATTAATAAAACTTTAATAGTTCCCCAATATATATTAATTGCTGTACCGTTCTTTATATAATATATTATAGAATATATTATATAATAATTATTATTTATAAAGGCTATACTTACATATATTTCATAGAAAACCAGCTATCTGCAAACCAGATTTGTCTTTCACTACTAACCACAATTAATCAGATGATATTGCAACATCAACCTGTTCGATCGTTTACCCATCTTATCATAGTTAGATCGTTTGCTTTCGGGTCAATTAATATTAATTAAATATTACATATTATTTTTAAAATATATGTATTATTTATATATTTTTATATATATATTATTTTTATCTATTTATTTATAACTTATTAGTTTTACTAATATTAATTACTTGCTGACCCATTATACAAAAGGTACATCATTAATATAATTAATATATTTATGATTGCTTATAAAATAATCATTTTTATACTTTCCCTTGCGGTACTTTTTATACTTATTAATAGTATTTAGTCTTAGAATTTGTTATCCTATTTTCTTACATATTTATTACATAATACTTATTTAGACTATATTACTTTCTCTCACCAATACTTATAATATCTCTGTTGATTTATTTTCCTTAAGTTACTTAGATGTTTCAGTTCACTTAGTTCTTATTTATTTATAATATATATTATTAATATATTATTTATTTAAGGTTTACCTTTAGGTTTTAAAATTAATTGTTATTAATTTATTAGTAACCTAATTCTATTAATAGTTTAATATCTTAATTATAAAAAATAATTAAAATATATTCTGTATTCCATGATTATCTCTTTAAATCTATATAATAAATATTTCAAATCTATTATTCTATCTTTTTAC